AATTCATAATCATTCAATATGAGGACTAATTGTTAACTTCTCGAGGAATCCCTCATCATTTGGTTAGATTACCCACCAGCAGTTTCGTCTCGAATTCTTTCTCGCTTGTTTGTCCTTCTTCATTTCTCAACGGAATCCTTTCAACAACTCAAACTACTTGTTGAGTTGGTAGGCACACACGCTGGGCGGGAGAGGCAAATTGCAACTTTTTTCGTTCCTTGCGGAGCAGGCGTACAGCTTCACTACTTTAATTACATTTTAGAGTGACCTCTCAAGTTGAAGGAATTTACCAATAGCTTCTGAAGGATCAAGCCCATTAATTTTCCATCAACAGGTGGAGACGAAGAGAAGAAGATGTACACGGAGATAAACTAAATTTTTGATTAAATCCGTGTGAACCACCAAATTAGTTTTGTCGGAATCTACCCATAGTAGAAAGAAACTTCGTAGAAAACTTGTATAAAAATAAACAATATGAAGAAGTAGACATAAATTTAAGAAGGGATCTACTAAATCTCGCCACTTGCCTCTGTTTTACTCGTATGTTATCGGTTAAACAATTCTTGGAAATTGTAGTACGGCAAGAGTAAATTGTTGACGTAACTAGGAATGTAAGGAAATCTTTGCATTCCTGCACACTCGCAGGACACCGAGAAAAACAGTTATAGTATCTTCAACTTATTTCTGATGGCTAAACTGTTTTCCGAACGAATCGCACTCCTTCATATACATCGGGAGTCCATTGATGGAACGGAACGAGAGAAAGTTTGAACGCCGTTCCGGCTAGGATAAACGCAATAGCAGTGTGAATTACAACGAGATACTGACTAAGCGGGAGTACACTTGCTGTTTTATCAAGCTGAAGCTGTCCGCCAGAAATTCCATGCAACGGAGAAAAGCCATATAGCAAGAAGGACGAGCTAGCTCCACCCATCAGTAGAAATTTCGTAGTTGCTTCATTCGATCTTATATCTTTTTTGGTATGTCCAGACAAGAAACGAGAAGATAGGCTTGATAATTCCAATGCCACATAGAGGGTGACTAAATCATTTGCCCAGCGAGGAACCATTCCACCCGAACTTGCAGTTAGTAAGAAAAACAGGAATTCTGCCAAAGCCGTTTTTGAACATCGTATGTAATCAACTGACAACAGAATAGATAATGGCGAACAAATCAATAAAAAAAATCTAAATATGTAGCTAAAATTACTGATCCAATAATTCTCAGAAACAATAGAAACCGATTGGATCTGGATCACCCATTGACATAATAAAACAACCGCGCCAATTGACACAGATATTAGTGAAATTCGGTAAAGTAAAATCGTATTTCTCCCTTTGTTTGATAAATCAATTAAAATAACTGTAATTAAACTGAAAACTAAAATACATTCCGGCAAAGGTGACAGATTACCGAGTAAAAAAAAGAAATTTGGAAACATAAAATTGATATAATTCATAATAAAAATCGGGATAATATTTGAGAGTGGATAACCTTCCGCCACATTTTTCTCATTAAAAAGAAATGAACGAGTTAAGTACTCCCATATCTACGTAACCGTATAAGCCGCAATAGCGGGATATTTCTATTTTTTTTTCTTCATCCAATCGATTTGGTAATAAGCTTCATTAAATTGAGTTAATAGAAGAAGAAATAAATATTAAACACATTTATTAGACATGTATCTTTAATGAAATAGATGTTAATGGAAAAGATCGAATTAGGTTTAAATGCCAAACCCTTTGATTTATTTCGGAAGAGTTAAGCTTGCTATACGCAGGGACCACTTTTGGCAGTTCTAGGTCAAATCTACGTCGTAGGAGACGTATCGTACTCCTATGTTTACCTGCTAACGTACTATCACATGAAAGTCGTGGTATATATCTCAATCTACGCAATCCATCTCGATTTACTGAGGCGCTGTGATACGAAGAAAAAGTATTCCAAATTTTTATAAACCTGTTCAATATATCATCATCTGCTAACACAGCCCAGGCTAATTTACCAGCTGGATATCCACTACTATCGCGGAACTTCTCTTTTTCCAAAAGTTTAACTAGCTGCAAAATTGGAATCCTTGGACAACTTCTTCTGCCACTCAATATACTCTTGCAGGAACCCACCAAGGTTTCAACCCAAACATCTTTTGATACTGACTGAGTAGTTAATGTGTAACCCAAGAAGGAAACACAACCGGTAGGTAACAAATTGGTACGTATCTGGATAAATTTCGTTGGATAATGTAAATGAAATTTAAGAAGTATCGAAATATAGTGAACCCATTTTTTTACAAAATATTGAGCTCCATGAAAAACTATAATAGATTTGTTTTTACATCTTCCAAGGTGAATGCACAAACTTCGGGTGAGAGAGCGGTTGACGCCTATTGCAGCTAATTGAAAATTATATCTGGAAACACGTTTTTTTTTTCTAGCCGCGTTATTTCGATCGGGAAATACCAAATATCTCGGTTGCAACTTACGCATTCGTGTCCATGAAATTAACAATATCGAATCAATTTCGTAAGTGTGGAAATTTTGGAGTAGCATTTCAATATTTCTCTGTCCTTTTCGCTTCCAAGACCGAAATTGAATAAATTTTCCATACGAAGTTTTGTACGCGTGGATAACTATCCTTAATAGATGTAGGAGTGGAACATCTTTAATTTGTCGGCGAAACAAGCGAACTACAGTTTCTACATGAAGATTCTGTGCCATCTCGATCTCTAAAACATGGCTAGATTTTGGTAATCTATCTTCCAAAAATAAAAATATTGAATGAGTAGACTGTGAAATTTTTGAATTGTTACTTGTTTCAACAGCTAGACGACGTAAAGGAGGTATTCCCAAAATTAAACATATTGTTTGTAAAAGTACGTGAAGATACAAATCTATATCAAGCCGACTGCTTCATTTTCAAACAAATTCTGAATAGAAGATCTCTGAATAATCTTGGTAACGCACGCTATCAACTAAACGTTTTGTTGCTACTGCACTACAAGCCCCGAAGATTAAATCTATGTCTTGTCTATCTAAACAAAACTTACAAGCGACTGAATAAAAATTATCTCCAAATAGAAGAAGAAGTAGATATGAGAAGCAATCTTGATTAATGCTAAGCCCTCCACTTTTCCGTGATACATCAAATCTAGGAAGGGATCCAGAAGTTATTTTCATCACAGTAACTCCTAAACATTACTACATTCCGTAACGAATTTTCTCCAAAGGATTCAATTTATTAAATTAGTAGCTAAATTTTCATTATATGAGTAAGATAAAACTACAATTTTTTAACCATTGTATTAGCAAATGAGGAATCATCCGTTTCGTTGGACAACGTAAAACCCGAAAGTAGTAAATACTTACTGATATAGTAAATACTTACTAATTCGGTTTTTGTGGGGGAAGCATCCACACAAATAAAATATTTTTTCAATTTGATCTTCGGTGATGTGTCAAGCTGCAAACATGTTTTGAGAAGTTGTGTCGAGTTCTACTAACTTTTTAACCGGGTTTGGTCAACCCCTGACCCCAAATTGAGTTGGATGGGAGAAGCCGTTCCGGTAGTAATGATGTCGCCGGCTTGAGCTACTCCCGTCCCCGCCCCCTCTTCCAACTCCTTATCACGCCCAGAAAGATATGTCCGATATCACTTTTCTCAAAAGAGGTTTTGATAGAGAACCAGTAGTCCCTCCGAAATATTCTACTTCTTAGGGGAATGCCAAACACGGCATAGATGTAGAGTATGAGTAAAAGAGGGGGATAATAAAAAAACACCTGAAAAGATCTGTAAACTGGGCCCATTATATTCTCCTAAAATTTGATTTCTAATTAGAGGTTGATTCCGATTTGTTCGGGCACCTTTGCCCGTTTCAAAATATCACGAACGGTTGCTGTTGATTGAGCTCCCTGTTTAAGTAGAGTAGCAATAGCAAATAGATCCAATTGGGTTTGCTCTTTCCGGGGGTTGTAAAAACCAACCTCTTCAATAGCTTTGCCTTCCCTCCGAAACTGGGTATCTATTGCAATTATTCGGTAAGTAACCTATCGGGATAGGTGAGTGCACACGGGACTGCCCCCCCCCCGCAAAGCCGCATATGAAACGTTGAATTCGTGCGGCTTGGAGCACAACTTCAACTGAATAGATAACTGCTTGCTCTATCCAATTGCGGAAAGATACTTTTAACTCATATGTGTATGACGCGGATATTCTCCGATTTACTGAATTATCTCCCCACGAATTATCCTTCTGTAAGAAACGACACTATAAGGTAAATAGGTAGGATGAATGGGAAGACGGACTTACTCCCCACCTCTTTCTTCATTTCTGATTTACCTGCTAATGAGTTCAACTGGATATCAAACATCTCCTCGTTCGTAGATCGATTTCATCAATCCTTAGGTTTAGGCCTAACCCCGGGGCTTTTCCAAATTAAGAGTTGGTAGCAACAGAACCCATCTTTATCGACCCCTAAAAAAGAAATTCATCAATTAAGTTTTCTTCTACATCTGTTAGAAATTATGGATAAAGTGAAACTCAATCGAGATAAGGTGGTTGAATCGTCTGAACCCGGTAATACTGAGTCAATCCTACCAAAATTCGAGTCAACCCTGCCAAAATTCAAATTTAAGTCCCCAGTAAGAACATACAGGGTAACGGACTAATGAGGCTTCACTGCGCTATTTCTTCTAAATAACCATAGATACAACTTTCTTCCGAAAATAGAAATAGATTCCAATAAATAGATATTATTCAAGTTTCATTGGGTAATTATTTTTAACAAATGTCGAATCAAGAACGTTCCACCCTTCGAGTAGAACCGGCGGGTACCAAACTCCGCAAAAACGATCTCGATGTTCGAGTCACACGTTGCTTCTTACCATGTCGCCTCAAGCGAGGTTTTACCATAATATCTAAAAACCGAGAATTAATTTCCTGTTAAATACTTATTACCCCAATATCTTCGATTAATACTTCTGATACAAACTCTGTAATGCAAGGTGAAGTTAAGCAAACTAGAACTTATTCCAAATGATTATCTGTACAGCTTATCAAATTAAAGACTTGATTTTTCTTTAGCCGCATACGTTACATCAACTGTAATTTCTGAAATATTGTTTCGCTTCGCAAAGACTTCGGTGTTTTTTCTGGCTCTCCCCCTTACGAAACCGGGAATTTGATTTGGTTCCGACTCAGCTTCGGGAGTCCAATTAATATCTCTTCTATCTGTTGATAGAGACTTGTTGCTTACCTCTTTGGTATCATGCCCTCCAAAAACATCTGACAAATGATCTTCCATACCCAGATTAAATGAGTTGTAGATTAAATCGGCTATTTGATTGGTTCCTTCGTAACCCAAAAAGGGTCGATATCCCAGAGGGGAGTTCTGAATATGAACTGGTGAAGAAATGACCCCGCACGGAATGTCAATACGTTTGCCAATATGACGCTCCATTTGAGTTCCAAATATGGCGGAGGGTTCAATACGGGCTATCGTATCTCCGACTTCGGTATGATCTTCCGTAACTATTACTTTATCACATAAACCCTGAACTTGTTCGTTGAACCGTTCTGCGTCATGCTTGCAATACGTGCCTGCGCAACTGACGCGAATTCCCATTTCTTTAACGAGTATTTTAGTAATTGAGGCTGCATGAGTTGCATCACCGAAAATTACTGCCTCTTTTCCAGCCAAATTTTGACAATCAATAGATTTTGAAAACCAAGCTGCTTGGGAAACAAATTTAGTTTGATTGTCAATATATAATTTGTAGTTAAGTCTTTTATCTGACAGCGCGAAAGCCCACACATTAACAAGCTTCTCAATCTGTCCAATAAAGTCGGCTGTGTTTGAAATCCCCATGGGAGTTATAGATATGTAAGGCATTCCGTACTCTCTTTCCGAAAAAGTTGCTGTCATCAAACCCACTTCCCGATAGGGAACTATATTGAACCAAGCTCTTGGCAAATCCTTCAAGTATTTGAGATACCCCCCCTCCGGGATTACTTGATTGACTGAAATTCCCGATTCTCCAGGTAAACGTTTCAATTCGCGACAGTCATGTTGATTATGGAAGCCTAAGGTAAAAATTCCTATAATATTTGCTGAAGGTACGATTGTTACGGATCGATCCAAGGTACTTCGTTTACGAGCCCTATCCAAATGAAATCGAATTATTTGTTCCAAGGTTCTATCTGCCGCTTGAAGCTCATTAACTCAGTGATAATTGACATCCGCGAGAATTACATCAGACTCGGAAGACAAAGAAGCTCGATCCACAAAATTTTGTAGATCCTCCTGTAAAATGCTAGAGGTACACGTAGGTGTCAAAACAATTAGATCGGGGCGTTATTCCTCATCTTTTCGGCTTATATTATTTATAACCTTTTCCTGAGACCCACGCGCCAATACGTGGCGGTCCACTACACTGGCAGTTACCGGGGTGAAATCCCTTTCCCTCTCCGACGTGGAACGCATCACGTTGAAATAGTCATCTCCCAAAGGGGCATGCATTATAGCATGTACGTTCCTGAAGGAACTAGCTACTCGTAAGGTACCTATGTGGGCAGGTCCAGCATACATCCAATAAGCTAATTTCATAATTTAATTTTGGTATCATTTTGTTGCTTCGCATCATAAAGGGATCTATTGCTATATATGGCTTGTCATCATAATATAAACTGGGAGATCCATCGGGGGAAACTACCATATCGAGTATATTGAGGGAGGGGGTAGATCGCAAATCGAAGCTAGAAATAAAATTTAGAACTTTTTTAATTTCTAGTCTATGAAAATGCGGGAGATCTTTTTATCAGAAAAAGAAATCTGGGACGGAAGGATTCGAACCTCCGAGTGACGGGACCAAAACCCGCTGCCTTACCGCTTGGCCACGCCCCAAAAATGGTCGGTACGATGACTATCCCACACTTCGGGTTTCCTGTCAACTGGCTTTTATAGTTATTTGCTCAGTTACGAAGGAGCAGCAACGAGAACCGGTAAGGTTTTTGGTGAATCTCAATTATTTGAATGAAAGAAGATATAATAATATATACCCGACGGGTCAACCAATTGAGAAGTGATGTGCAACCATGTCGGAGAGAAATTACTTGTTACATCACTGGAGAATGAAGATGATAGTTTTGTATGACATCTATCTGGAAAATTCTATTCACCTCAACGTCACTTCTTTCGCCAAATTACCCGAAGCTTATGCAATCTTTGATCCAATTGTGGATGTAATGCCGGTAATACCAGTGTTTTTCCTTCTCTTAGCCTTCGTTTGGCAAGCCGCAGTTAGCTTCCGGTAATAAGTGCTAGGGGGTTGCTTAATTTTGAAATGCCTCGCTCCTCGCCTCACTAAGGGGAAGAGAAAAAAGTTGTCAAACAGTTGAAATTGAGTAAGAAAAAGAAAGGGGGAGGGGGGGGGTCGTTGCGATTCAAACAAAAAATTAATTTTGGTAAATGGCAACTTCCTTATCTGGTTCTGGCATCTGCAGGCAGAGATATCAGTATCGACGTATTCACTTTTATAAAAAAAGGTTGAATCCCCGCGGTTTGCCTGAGGTTGACAAACATCAATTTTTCAATTAGTTAGGAAGTTGTCTATACAACTTCCCTTCCCACCTACCGAAGTTGAAATAATAAGAAGAAACCGAAATACTGAATGGAATAAATAAAATTCATTGAGTGAAATAACGTTTCATAAAAGCCGGGTTCTTTCTTCCAATTGGGAAGAGAAGTCATACCCATATGTCCATGCAGATATAACAAATATAATAAGGTATATAGAGATTAGGTATTCCAAACGAAGTTGTTTTGCCCCGCCTTATCCCTAATTTTTTTTAGGAAACATGGAGATGTTATCATGCTTACCCTCAAACTATTTGTCTATGCAGTAGTTATCTTCTTCGTTTCTCTCTTCGTTTTCGGATTTTTATCAAATGATCCTGGACGAAACCCCGGACGTAGGGATTAGATATAAGTGGATGCCCTAGCTATCTTGTTGAGATCGGGATCAATTTTTCAATCCACCTCATCGAATTTCCTTGAAAATAAAGGAGAGAGAGGGATTTGAACCCTCGGTACATATGAGTTGTACAACGGATTAGCAATCCGACGCTTTAAACCCCTCGGCCATCTCTCCAAGCAACTAAGGTTGTATATCTCCCCTATTTTAACACAAAATTAGGTTGTAAGTCTATACCTGGAATCTACACCTACAATACAGTTTGTGGAAGGGATGACCTTGTTTGCATACTACTTTACTTGCCAGAATCAAATTCGGAACTACTTTTAAGTAATTTTATTTCTGCTTCTTCTCTGTTGGCCTCCCCTATTTATCCTTACAACAGGAAGAAGAAAATGGATTCGTAACTAAATCTATTGGGTACAAATCAAAAATCTTGCCCAAAAAGGATTCAATAATCTTGCCCAAAAAGGATTCAATATTTTTTAGCCTAGCCAAAATTGGCAAATTTGCTTCCACAATCTGAACTGGAGGCCAGTAAATACGGTGCAATGACCAACCTCGCAGCTAAAATGCTTGCCCCTCGCGGCTAAGATGCTTGCTGCGAAAGCACTAATTAAGTAACAAAATAATTTCACTTCATCAAATCGATGCCATCCGTTTCTTCCACCCTCCCCCTCTGTATAGGGAGGAAAAAAAAGAGAAAAATGAAATAAATATATTTGTTTAATTTTTTAACAAATTTCTTAGTATCAATATATATATATAGTTATGAAAAACGATAGAAGGAGGGATAATGAATCTAGAGGTAATTGTGCAACTTGCTATCTTGGCGTTGGTAGTTGCATCGGGGCCATTAGTAATTGCACTATTGGCAGCTCGAAGGGGTAATCTTTGATGTAAGTAACGTAACCATGAAATGAATGTCAATTTCGTATATATGCAAAATGTATGCGGAAGCAAGGGTTGGGGGGGGGGGCTCCTCTCCTCCCATAACCAAACGTAAACACGGCTGGAGCGCCCCGCGAATGTACAAGTAGCTGGTATAATACAATTGTGCCATAGCGGGTATAGTTTAGTGGTAAAAGTGCGACTCGTCTCATATTGATTTCATTAGTTAAGGGATCTTTCAAATTGAATCTCAACTGAATCAAAAAGCTTCATTTTTACAAAAGTACATCTACTTTCCCCTACTAGTTAGTAGTGTGGAAAAGATGCGCCATTCCCGTTACTCTTGTACGTCGGAAGTCGTACTGGTCGATGACGAAGCAGGATTATTTTGGTATGCAAAAAACTTGGGACGATTCCAGAAAGAGGAAAAATTAGGAATCTATGGGTAGACATCTAAAATATTTGCCTCATCGTCACTGAACCTTGGAGATAGATAAAAATCCAAGCTCGGAAGTTACAGGTAGATTAATCTTGGTTTATCAGGATTATCAAGTCAAGCACTTTTTTTGGTTAAGCATTAGCAACTGCTTCCGACTCGGTGAGAAATATTTTCCTAAGGATTGTTGGAGGTAGAAATAAAGAACGAAGTAAGTAAAAAAAAAAATTGGTGAAACTAATTTTTCTTTTTTCAAAGGATCATCTAAGAAGTATATCCGTGCTATACGACCAAGACGTAGGCAAGACTGACATAGATTTTATGGACGCCATTTACTAAAATTGGGGCGGCTTCCTCCGCTTCGAACGGGAGAGAAAATAAGGAAGACCCCATATATTCTGATATAGAGGAATTCTAAATCCCCATAGAAGTAATTTTGACATATGCTCCCTTCATTTGAAACAAGGGAGACAGTCCACCCATTTTTTTTTGAGTTGTTCCATCTAACTAAATATATGCGGACAAATTCTACACCAATTTTGTACTAGATTTTCTACTATCTAGCCTTCCTCGATTTCCTTTCCATAAGGGAGCCGAATGGGCGGAAACTTCCATGTTCGGTTCTGAATTAGCGACATCATAACCATTTATTATCGTCGACTATAACCTTTAGCCTTCCAAGCTACTGATGCGGGTTCGATTCCCGCTACCCGCTGGTGATGCCGAGAATCCCGAAGCCCCGGTCGAATTAACCCCTTCACCCATGGATTAGGTCGTGAACAAACTCGAGTTCTTGTTTGTTCACGATTTGGTAACTAATCCGTAGACGTATTCGTAATCAACCAAGAAAGGGAAGACGCAGACGTCCATCGTCTAATGGATAGGACAGGGGTCTTCTAAACCCTAAGTATAGGTTCAAATCCTATTGGGCGTAATTCCGTGTTTGAGGCGATTTTATCGGCGTAGATAAAAAAGAAGCGGTCGGATAAAGCCCGGGAGTTACCCTAGTTTACTCCCCAGGCGGAATCTGCAGCCGTATCACTTACTTCTCTTGCAATATAAAAATTTCTGTTGACTCCTTAATTGCCTCTTTCAGAAGTGTTTCCGCTTGTTCTGTAAATATTTTTGTAGAACGAGTAATTTCACCAAATTGAGGTTTGTTGGTTATTAAATACTCACGTAACTGAACCAAGAATCGTTTGACTTGTTCGACTTTTGGTATATCCAAATATCCGTTGACTCCAGTGTAAATAGTGGCTACCTGTTCCTCCACCGATAATGGGGCTGATTGAGACTGCTTAAGCAACTCGCGCAATCGCTGGCCCCTAGCTAACTGATTCTGAGTAGTCTTATCGAGATCAGAAGCGAATTGCGCAAAAGCCTCCAATTCCGCGAATTGTGCTAATTCCAATTTTAATTTGCCAGCCACTTGTTTCATAGCTTTTATTTGAGCTGCAGAGCCCACTCTGGATACAGAAATACCCACATTTATTGCTGGTCGAATCCCGGCGTTAAATAGATCTGCTGATAAAAATATTTATCCATCGGTGGTAGAAATAACATTAGTAGGGATGTAAGCTGACACATCTCCCGCTTGTGTCTCAACAATAGGTAAAGCTGTCATGCTACCTTCCCCTAATTGGAGGCTTAACTTAGCTGCTCTCTCTAGGAGACGAGAATGTAGATAGAAAACATCTCCCGGATATGCTTCTCGCCCAGGTGGTCTCCTTAGTAGCAAAGACATTTGTCGATAAGCTTGGGCTTGTTTAGAAAGATCGTCATGAATAATCAGGGTATGCTGCTTGCGATACATGAAGTATTCGGCCAAAGCTGCTCCCGTGTAGGGAGCGAGATATTGCAGAGTGGCTGGGGAATTCGCGGTTTCTGATGCTACGATCGTATATTCCATGGCGCCGCGATCTTGAAAAGTGTCTACTACCTGAGCCACAGAAGAAGCTTTCTGGCCAATGGCTACGTAGACACATATAACATTTTGACCTTTCTGATTCAAAATAGTATCTGTAGCTACTGCTGTTTTACCAGTCTGTCTATCGCCGATAATCAACTCCCGCTGACCGCGACCGATAGGAATCATGGAGTCAATAGCAATAAGACCTGTTTGTAAAGGTTCGTATACGGAACGTCTCGAAATAATCCCCGGAGCGGCGGATTCAATCGATCTAAACTCGGAAGCTGGGATTTGGCCTCTCCCATCAATAGGTTGAGCCAAAGCATTTACGACACGACCCAAAAATGAGTCACTAACTGGTATTTGGGCAATCTTTCCTGTTGCTCTTACGGAGCTTCCCTCTTGTATGGTCAAACCATCACCCGTCGGTACGGCCCCAACATTATCAGATTCCAGATTCGGAGCAATCCCTGCTGTACCATCCTCAAATTCCACCGATTCACCAGCCATTACTTTGTTGAGTCCATGAATACGGGCGATCCCATCTCCGACTTAAAGTACGGTACCGATGTTAACAACTTTCACTTCTGGGACATACCCTTCAATTTGCTTGCGAATAATGCTGCTAATTTCGTCAGGTCGAATGTTTATTACCATTTTTGCCAAAAAATATTACTGGAAGAGGGAGAAGTAAAAATAAAACCCGTTTTATAATTTAGAATGAGATGATAAGATGGAAACTAGTAGTGAAATTGGAACTAATCAGATTTGTTGTCCATGGCTCTGAACAGGCCGATGTGATAATCAATCATTCGCAGATGCAGTTGATTATCCAGACGACTATTTAGGCTTTCCAGAGCCCTTTCGGACGCCAGTCGAGAAACTTGCTGTCGAACCTGCTCAATAGCGCGTTGCTTCTCAAAGCGAATCGCATAATTCTTACTATCTTCCAATCCTTTTAAATCTTCGTCAGCTGCATCAACAAGATCCCGTTGTTCCTTGTCCATTTGCATAAGTCCATTGATTCGGATCTCATCCGCTTTAACTTTCGCCTGCTGCAGACGAATACGAGCCTTCTGAAGTTTGTTAGAAGCTTCTTTGTGACGCTCTTCCGCATCCCTAATTGTATTCAAAATTGTTCTTTCACGATTTTCCAAAAAATTGATCAATGAAAGTGGATTGCAGATCTCCGATTCTCGGAGACTAGCAATCTCTTCCCAAACCGAACATGGATGTTTCGATCCATTCGGCTTTCCTGCCCGTTTTTCCCGATAAATTGATAGGATCCAACAAACGTTGTTTCCGCACGCGGGCTCGCCCCCTTTTTCTATCCCATCAACTAACAAGATTCATCTTGAATATGTTTAGATGAAATAATCAATATTTGATTAAGAGAAAAAATTGAGGACTCTCCCAGATAATTGTTAATTATTTGAGAGCCGTTTTTTCCAAGTGGTATTCATCTTGTATAGGTTGTCTATCCAGCAAATTGAAGAAGATTAAGCTAAATCAACTCCGACATTTATCTATCTAGATATATACCTACAGAAATATTAGGTATCTATTTTGAGAAATGGTACAAATCGAAGTATTCCTGATATGGGCGTCATATACCGAATATGGTGAATAATGCGTCTCCAATCGCGATTTGGCTTACGCGGTAGGGGGAAGAGAACCCCAATTTTGCTAAGACTTTAAGCGATTCGGCTTTAACCATATTGATGACAGTCCCGGGAATCGGTTGACAGAAGTGAAAATTTCATCGATTACACGGAATGCTCCGGTTCTTGCATAACATTTATTTACAGGGAATTCGTCGGGGTTTTGCACTTTTGTTTCGGGTGCAACTGAGGAAAACAGTTATCCCACTCGGATATACGACTCGCACACACCCCCTTTCCGTAGTAAAACAATATACCTAGTACTAAAATTAAGTTAATTAAGTTTATCTCTAAAATATTGGTATTTAAACCAATACCTGCGGCAAGAGCCCAATCACTTGAGGGAGCAGCGATCTCACTTACACTTCTCATAATCCTTTCCCTCCTGGAAAATTTTGCAAGATTTAGACAACCTCTGGTCCAGCCTGGGCGGAAGTGATAAACTCTGAATTCCGGAGAATCAAAAGAAAACCGCGATGGAGACAATATTTACCGAGTCACTAATTTTGGCAACTTATATTGGTTTACCCTATTGGCAGAAACTTTCTAGTTGGTAGAGAAAGGGATAGTCACGAGTAAACGCTGCGAGAACCTGGTTGAGTAGATGGAGCAGCAACTTCCTTATAAGCCCCCCCCTCCAAATTGGCAGTTTGCCGCTGATTTGGAAGTAGTTCGGGGAGGGGAGGAGGTGCAACAAATTACTTCTTATTCTAAACAAGTTAAACAAATGGATTCGCAAATAACGAAGCTAGAGCTACAACTAATCCATAAATTGTCAAAGCTTCCATGAAAGCCAAACTCAATAATAAAGTACCTCGTGTCTTGCCTTCTGCTTCTGGCTGTCTTGCAATACCCTCGACTGCCTGACCTGCAGCAGTGCCCTGGCCGACACCGGGGCCAATTGAGGCGAGGCCTACAGCTAACCCAGCAGCAATAGCAGAAGCAGCAGAAATCAATGGGTTCGTATTAGTCTCCTCCTAATTTATTTACGTTAATCAATATTGTTTCGTTGGGTGCTAACTAGACTCGTCGCAGCGAAGACTTTCTAGTAGACGTTAATCGAGAAATCAATTCTACATGAATCTAATCAAAACTAGTACTGTGATGTAACACGTCACATAATTAATGTTGAATTTCGACAAATCATAAAGTATAAAAAAGGCACATCTCTTTTCTACGTCAATCAGTGCGACTTCCTGCCTGATGTAGTAAAATTGGATCGAAGAAATTTGAGTATTTGGTAATACTAATTATTACCTACTAAACTATGCCCATTCCAGTTTCAATCTAATCAATTCATTCGATATACTGTGACGTAGGTGCATAACTCAGATTTAAATTGGTTCAAGCAGGAAGCGAAAAAAGATAAATTGCTTTCCAAACATTTTGTATATACTTTATGAAAAAAGAAATTAGCTTGATAATGGTTCTTTTTTAGTTAAAATCTTAAATGGCTCAATTTCAATTTGGAGGGCCATGCAAGAATCCTTAACCCCTCCCCCGTCCCTTCTTCTTATCGCTATTTGGAGTGGAGGGGGAGACAACACGGGGTCTCGTATTGCTATAGCATGATACCACGGAAACGGCTTTTTTTCACTACGGCGACCCAATGAGTGGTTCTCAAAAAAATTATTTCGTGATTCCAATAGTCTTTTGGAATGACTCATTCCAACTAAATTAATGGTGGCCCTCCGTGGATTCCCCGATATAAGCTGCAGCTAAAGTGGCAAAAATCAAAGCCTGTATGGCACTTGTAAATAATCCTAGAGGCATCATTGGTACAGGAACAATTGAAGGTACTAGAGAGACGGGAACAGCTACTACCAACTCGTCAGCCAAAATATTTCCAAACAGTCGGAAACTAAGTGATAAGGGTTTGGTAAAATCTTCCGAAATATTAATAGGTAGTAGTACCGGAGTTGGCTGGATATACTTACCGAAGTAACTGAAACCTTTCTTGTGTAAACCCGCATAGGAATGTGCCACCGATGTAGGCAAGGCTAACGCAACAGTAGTGTTGATATCATTGGTAGGTGCAGCCAACTCTCCGTGGGGTAACTGAACGATTCGCCAGGGAAACAAAGCACCGGACCAGTTGGAAACAGAAATGAATAGAAACATCGTTCCAATAAATGGAACCCGGGGACGGTATTCCTCTTCCCCCATCTGGGTCCTAGTTAAATCCCTAATAAATTCAAGAACATACTCGATGAAATTCTGGCTGCCAGTCGGTATGGTTTGCAGATTCCTGGTACCTACAATGGGTAAAGCCAACGACAAGGCGATAACGACCCAGGAAGTTACGAGAACCTGTGCATGAACTTGGAAGTCCCCTATTTGCCAATAAGAGTGTTAGCCTACTTCTACACTCGATACTTGATACAGATCATCCACCTCGCAAATTTGCAGCTGCTCGATGTGCGTAATACCCCCCCTCTCAATAAAGAAATTTATCTAAAATATTTAAGGTGATCACTGCAAATTAGTAATTTCTCCTTTCTGGGGAAGAAAACGAAGGGAATTTAGTTTCTGATGAAACTAGGTAATATCCCCAATTACGATGTAAATTTCTTTGCCATTTCATCACAAGCTGTCGAGGCAGTTCTGATTCTTGCCGTCTGTCAATTTGATTCGGAAAACTTCGAGTTTGAACGACCTTCACAAATAGCTAAAGTTGGTTTGTTCAATATCCATCGGATTGAGGGTCGCGCGTCGTCATTACCGGGGATTGGGATATCTACAAGATCCGGATCGCAATCTGTATCAACAACGCAAATTGTGGGAATGCCTAAAATAATACATTCTTTGGGAGCAATAGATTATTCATGTTGATCAGTAATTATCACAATATCGGGTAAATTTGACATATATTGAATGCCGCCTAGACACTTCTTTAATTTAAAAAGTTATCCCCTCAAAATCGCCGCCTCTTGCTTCGGAAGTCAGTCGAATCCCCCCGTATCTTCTCCGTTTTGTAAGTATTGAAACCTACGAAGACGCATCTCTGTGGTGAACCAGTTTGTCGACGTACCGCCTAACCATTTTTCATTGATGTAGTGACATTGAGATCTTGTTGCGGCTGCTGCTATCAAATCAGCTACCTGATGTTTTGTACCAATCGTTAAGAATTCCTTTCCCTCCGCTGCTGCATCAAATACCAGATCACAGGCTTCAGATAAAAGACGAGCAGTCTGAGTTAGATCAAGGATATGAACACCCTTCCGTTCTGTAAATATATAGGGTGACATCCTGGGATTCCATTTCTGGGTTTGGTGACCGAAGTGAATTCCTGCTGCCATCATTCCTTCCAAATCGATATTCCAATTTTTCTGTTGCATCTTCCCCTCAGGTATAGAAAACTGTAAATTCGTTTCATTTTAACTAAATTTGATGAATTATTACAATCTGGTGATCAAATTTGCCGGTTGAAACGCGCAGAAACGTCATTTGATATCGGGGAACCCCTTATCTCACCTCAAGATTAACATAAGGGAGGGATCGACTCAATCCTATATGGGTGAATAGATTGGGGTCGATGGTTCGCCTCTCGTGGTAACCACATAAATCATACTTTGTTTCCCAAGTTGGGTTCTTGCTATTCCTACTTATTTCCAAATGAAAACCCTTTCGTTTATTCACTTCTAGTTGGCAAACGATTTCTGGACTACCTGTTCCGACGGGGACGGCGTCACCAAGAATAACGTTTTCCTTCAATCCTTTTAACCGATCGATTCGACCACGGAGAGCAGCTTTGGCCAATACTCGCGTAGTTTCTTGAAGACTCGCCTCTGATAAAAAACTATTAGTATTGAGGGATGCCTTTGTCATTCCCAGTATAATGGGTTCATAAAAAATTGGTCTCTTTGATACACGATTCATCCGTTCCGCTTGTGACAATTCTACAAGCTCCCCAGGAAAAAAGACATTGGTTATCCCATCTTCCGATGCTACAACCCTTGATGTCAGTTGCCGAATAATAATTTCTAGATGTTTGTCAGATATTTGTACCCCTTGAGATTCGTAAACTTCTCGAATTTCATTAATTAAAATTAGTTGGCAGTATTCCATACTTGTTCCAGCACTTAGGAAGTGGCTCCAGAGGTTCCCAATTAATTTCGTAATACCCTGATTCCATCTTCTAAAAAGATCTTCGATTCTTACTGGAATAGAAGCAACAGAACGAGATTCTAGCAGCTGCTCAACCTTCGGAAGACCCTGCGTTATATCTCCAGATTTTGACCTATCATACGGTAACGTTATTGATGTATCCCCCTCCCCAATGATGTCTCCAGATATCTTATGAGGAGCTGCTCCCCGAGTCGCCAGCAGAGTTTTACCAGTTCTGACTAATAAGTAATCTCGGTGAATGGCTACGACCTGACCGGACTGTAGGAATACACTACTTCCACAGAAAAATCGATTTCTACTGATTAGTAGTCCCAGATTAATTGAAAGGATTCCCCGACTGGAAAATTTTGGCGGCGAATAAATTGGCTTCTTCAACAGAAATCTATTGAAAAAAGGATTTATAGGACATTTCAATATTAATTTGTTTTCATCAATTAGATACCGACGTTGGTGTCGGTATTCCGACGTATCTACGGCATACATATCTGTCGAATAATCAAGAAAATAATTTCTGAAGAGGGGGGGGTTGCTACTCGGTGCCAAATAAGGGGGAGCCAATAAGTAGGAAGTAGCGTGTGAAGTCCCCGATAGACCTACCTCTTCAAATTTTGATTGACAACAAGTAAAGCTCGATCTCTCGAAGTTAATCAACCTCTCTTTACTATTTAGATTTGGAGACTTTTCTGAAAAAGATTCACATTTGAAACTGAATGAAACGTTTTTCGGACTCCCGGTTGAGCTGACTATACTTGATTCTGAGCAGGGAAAATATTCCCCAACTCTTTTGTCGTAGTTATTACTGGTTGAATCAGCAAGGATATTATTACGAGAAAAGTCAAACGGTGACAAAGTTAGGAAAGATGCACCACGCTCCGACACCGAATGAACAGTAATGCTCTGATTTTTGAGAACTAAATCATTGCCGTCGTCAGATAGATTGACTTGAGCGAGGAAGGGCTTGTCAACAGACACCAATTTTCGAGAAACCTGACTGACCCCAAGCCTTCTTGCAGGAGGAGACGCCACTAAATTAACCTGAAGAAAAGTACTGAAGAGATTATTAATTCTCACACTGGTGAGAGATAAGTAGTTCTTTTTCTTAAAAGGGGTCTCATGAAGGCGTCTTGGCCACCCAGCTACTAAAAAAGTTCGAATTAATTGAGTAGTCGTGTGGTTAATCATTTCGATTCTCTCACCATTTTTATGAGAGATACATAGAGAGGTTTGAGCTTTCGTGCGTTTCTGCGTTTTCGGCCTATCAACACGGAAGACTCCTTGCACCAAAGAGTCGCTAGATACGTCGTATTTGACAACTGGTCTTACCGGGACAGAGGTCTTTCTTCTCCTGTAAAGTGTAACCGATTGGAGGTAAACCCAATCCTCGGCTTCAATTCCATCAGGAATCATATTACCGGTTTCTACTAGATTAATATCTTGTCTGGGTATATTAGTTGGCCTTCCCGGATTATGAATATATCCGGGTAATACTCTTACCGTAATATTATTTGTTAATGTCTTTTCGATTCGGATTAGTCCACGTGTTTTACTACTAATAGTATCAGTTATTCGCGCGCCTTCTTCTACAATAGTATTGTTTGTTACTAAAATAGATGATGGGGGTTCATATATAGTATAAGACTCCTCGGGAATTAGGAAGGAATTGCCTCCCCCGACTACTCTATACCATGAGCCGCAAGTCATTTCTTCCACCTTACCATCTTCCGCCTCACCATCAAAAATGAATATCTCTTTATCGATAGATTCAACTTCTATGGTGCCATATTTTAGAATCCCCGAAGTACCGGTTTGATACTCAAATTTGTCGTAGATGGCAAAGACATCACTTTCAGCCAAAATGATATTTAATTGAACATCAATATTTACGAAACAGGATTCGTTGAGATTTCCTTGTTGTCTTTCCAACGACAGAGAAACGGATTCAGTTTTTTGGGATCGCTCCACCTTGATATTAGATAAAATAGAGTTAGATATCGGAGATTTTGACCAACTTAAAAAACATTTTGAATCGATTCCAAATTCTTCGATACTTTTTTGCGAACCTTCCCGGTTGGCGGCATCGATTTTACCTTCACCAATTGTTTCGAAGGAATTGCATCTCCTTTCGGTAGAGTTGAATTTGATACCAACTCTATCTTGATCTTTATGAAACAAGCAGCGTTCGTTGGATTCGTTATAAACTCCTGAAAGAATCCGGATATGACCCGCCTCGCGTACGACACGAATGGGATTGCTTATGCAATCGCGTACATGCCACACAAATTTACTCCAGTGAATTTCTCCTCTTAAATTTGGATAGATAGCTTTTTGGATACGTTCCTTAAGGGGAAATTCCTTGGCTCGTACTTCCGCAATGATTTGCTGCGCCTCAACATACTGACCGCTTCGAATCATAAGTAGACTTCGAGCTGGCACGACAAAATTATGTATATTGCCACAACTCGTAATAACAACAGATAGATCATTTCGACACATCCAAGCAGGATGTCCATGTCGTGTACGTGTGGGGTAAACAAGCCTCCCATCAGAATTAATAAGTCCATTAAACGGAATTCGTACGTATTCTGCGATATCGCCCGTAAATACCCCACCCGTATGAAAAGTTCTTGATGTTAATTGAGTTCCCGGTTCTCCAATGGATTGACCCGCAATGATACCAACGGCTTCCCCCAATTCCACTAAGTCGTACTGAGCAAGACTCCGACCATAACGCAACTGACAAATCCGGAAAATGCTTTTACGTGTCAAAGGAGATCTCACATATATTGGCTGCGTCGATACTACTGAGTTACTAGCCAGTCCATCACTGATATCTTGATTACGAGTGGCGATACATCTGACATCCCGGTAGACATTATCTGCCAGCACGCGTCCAACCAATTTTTGATATGATATTGTTCTAATAGATTCTCGTTTCTCTTCGATGATATTAAGTAAAGCAATGCTTTTAGTCGTTTCGCAATCTTTTCTGCGTACGGCAATGTGTTGAACCACTTCAACGAGTCTGCGTGTCAGGTATCCGGCATCAGAGGTTCGAACGGCGGTATCCACAACGCCCTTGCGGGCACCGTAGCAAGAAATGATATATTCCGTCAAGGATAGGCCTTCGCGGAGGTTTCTTCGGATGGGTAGATCAATTACTTGTCCCCGGGGATCCGACATCAATCCTCTCATGCCGAGCAACTGATGGACTTGAGATATACTTCCTCGAGCCCCCGAAAAAGACATCATGTGGACTGGATTTAAAGGATCGATCATTTTGAAACTGGGATTCATTTCCCGTTTTGAACATTCGCTTGTAGCGTACCAGGCTTCAATTGATTGACGTAATTTCTCTACGGCATGCAGACTACCGCAGCGATAATGCTGCTCCGACACGTAACTTTATCTCTCAGCGTCTTGTACAAGCCATCCCCTAGACGGCACTGCTAGGAGATCGTCAATGCCCAGTGAGACAGATGCTTTTGTAGCTTGCTGAAAACCCGAAATCTTAACTTGATCCGAAATATTTGTTGTAGATGCAACCCCGAAACAAACGACTAACTTGCTGATGAGTCGCCTCATCGCAACCCTATCCATTGTTTTATTGCAGAACGGCAATTCAGTTTGATTCGTCATTATAGAAACCTCAACTTAATATATCTTTTTATCTTGTGGTCTTTATTAATCAATATTTTGAATTTAAGTGATTTATTAATTAGTTATTAAATATATAAATATATTTATATTTAAAAAATTTTTTATTTTTCATTATTGCAGTTAGATGTGGGCATTTCGTCTTGTGTAATCATATCCGGTGCGCACACAGTGAAGTGGCACACGGAAAAGCCTTCGACACACCTTGTATTGCTTCCCTCAATTGTTGATTAAACAAAATTCGGCCAGCCGTGGTAAGTACATGTATACTTAAGATATACCCCTTCTTACACTTCCTAATCTGATAATTATCATAAGAGTGAAGAGAGGTTCCCAAGGATTCATATTGAGATTCAATAGGTAATTCACGAATTTTCGAACTAATCATTTCCAAATTAATTTCCCATCGAAGCCATAAAAAACTACAGAAATCAATTTGATTTGATTCCTTGGCCCTGAGTACGTCGTGGTAACTACCGAAACTGGGTATTCCAGCAGAGTAGGCATCACCCCCTCCCACGAAAACGGAATGTCTGTTTCCATAAATTCCTTGCTTATTCTCAATTGTTAGTACATAGAGACCGAGAAGCATGTCTTGACTCGGGACAGATACGGAATCGCCTGTAGCAGGGGATAACAAATTTATGTGCGAAAACATCGGGAGACGAGCTTCAATCTGAGCTTCGAGAGATAGGGGCACATGGACGGCCATCTGATCTCCGTCGAGATCTGCATTAAACCCCCCACGAACCAATGGATGCAAACGAATGGCACGTCCCTCTATTAAGATGGGCTGAAATGCCTGTATACCTAGCCTATGCAAAGTAGGTGCCCGATTCAGTAGTATGGGGTGACCCCGCATAACTTCCCGAAGAACTTCCCATATAATGGGATCTCCTTTACGTATCATACCCCTAGCCGCTCGCAGATTACAAGCGAGATGTCATCCAATCAAGTTACGAATTACAAATACTTGAAAAGGTTCAATTGACATTTCTCGAGGTAATCCACATTGATGTAGTGAAAGAGATGGGCCTACGACAATGACGGAGCGACCCGAATAGTCGACTCGTTTTCCGAGCAAATTCTCGCGAAATCGTCCCTCTTTGCCCTCAATAACCTCCGAAAATGACTTGTAGGGTCTATTATTAATATCCCTCATTGGTTGCCCCCGTATACCATTATCGATGAGAGCGTCTACAGCTTCTTGAATAAGTCTTTTCTGACAAACGATTAATCCCTCCGGCGTAAATTCACTGCCGGATAAAAATTCAACGAGAGTATTATTTCGATGAATTACCTTTCTATAAAGTTCATTAAGGTCGGAAGTAACTAATTCACCTTCATACGATTCAACTATTGGTCTCAATTCAGGTGGAAGAACCGGCAAGAGATTTGAAACCATCCATTCTGGTTTTAGGTTCGTGCGTAAAAAATCCTTTGCTAATTTCATCCGTCTGACCAGAAGATCTTTTCTCCTTTGAATTGTTCGATCTTCCCATTCATTCCCAACAGGCCTTTGCTTTGCCGGCGCCTGCCACTCCAAATATGCACGATCCATAACACTTTGCAGATCCAAACTAGTTAATCCTTTTTCGACGGCATCCCCCCCGGTGGCGATTTCGTTCCCCTGAAGCGTTTCATAATTTCGAGTGGAAAAAAAGATAGGAAGCATATTTCTCCAGGATCGGTCTTCATAATTGAACAAACCCCGCAATCTTAATAGGTTGGGCCTTCCGGCCACGGGCCTAGCAAGAAAGAGATTGGGATAGGTGGGGCAGACCCCCCCCCCTTAGAATCGGACACGAGTGTTTCCCCTCATCCGGCTCAAATAACTAAGCGTCAAATTGAAACAATTTGACGTTTTTGAGACTTGGTAACACTGTCTCATCGAAGATAAAATAGTTGCTCATTACTCGGGTTTCAACTTGTTTCTCTCGAGTAGTCTTGGACCCCCCCCGTATTGAGCGACCTACTGAAGAAGAAGTAGTTTTCCCCCTCCATATTTCTTTCTCAGTTTAGTCGTAGGCTGGAGATATTTCCCTTGTTCCCAATGCGATCACTTCCCTCTTTGGGTTTCCATTCCACTTCGATGGCTACTAATTGAATCGAATAGAAAAATCGATGCGATGATTAGATTTTCATAACCATATTTAGATAATATTATTTAGAAAGTCTTTTTTGGGGAAATGAAACCAAGGGGTTGTGTTAAAAAGGACTTGAGTTTTCTTTTATTAACTGAAATGGAAGTAGTTATTACGAAGCCCAATCTCTGGATTTTTTGACAAGAATTGACCATGGAGGGGGTCCCCGTTCTATACGCGGTAGTTTTTATCCCGAGTTAGACAATAATCCTCGATCGACGCGAGGAACATGTCGGTTAGAGGCCTCCCACTTTTGCATGGAATGACAGCTTCCAATCAATCTGTAATGATCGACACGTACAATCGAGTCACACATCGCGATATACTGGGCTTTCTGGTTCTTTAAGAGGTTTGGCAAGTGGATTTGCAATATAACTAGGAATTCGTTTTAAAAACCACACATGGGTTACCGGACACGCAAGTTTAATATATCCCATTCGATATCTTCGAACCCGGGAGTCGGTAAACTCAACTCCACAATGTTTGCAGAAATTAGAAGACTCTTCTTCATTATTGATAGATCGATAGTTTCCACAGGCACAGACACCGCTTTTTATGGGTCCAAGTATCCTTTCACGAAATGAGCCATCTCTCTCTGGTTTATGGGTCTTATGATGCAACGTGTAAGGTTAATCGACTTGCCCGATGACGTCTCCATTGGGTAACTCCCTTTCAGCCCAACCACGAATCTGTTCGGGGGAAGCCAGTCCAATCCGAAGCTGTTGATAATTAGCTCGATGAATCATAATAGAAAAAAATTTAATTGATTATTATTCATGAAAGAAGTTTCAATTAGATATCAAATGTTTTCAGTCTGCCTCTCTAAATCTTCCTCGACTACGAAACTGTGCTCCAGGTTTAAACCCATACGACGTAACTCTCGAACTGGCAATCGGAAAGACTCCGGAACGGTATTGGGTTTGGAAACAGGTTTTCCAATCATAATTGCACTAGGTACCTTGTAACGAGCCTGAATATGATCTGATTTAATTGTAGGCATTTCTTGCGACGTATAAGACACGCCAAAACCCTCCGAAGCCCGGACTTCCATTTCTCCAACCCGTTGTCCCCCCCGTCTGGATCTCCCCTTGAGAGGTTGCTGTGTAACAAGTGCATAAGGTCCGCTGGATCGCGCATGAATTTTATCGTCGACCTGATGAATCAATTTCATCATATAGGCTTTTCCAGTTGTAACAGGTTGCACGAAAGGATCACCCGTTCGTCCATCGATCAATCGACTTTTTCCGGGGTGATCGGGTTCAAATAACCACGGATTATGAGTACTCGCACTCGCCCTACAGGGTTCTGCAAATACTAGTTTTCTCGAAGCTTCCCGCTCGTATCTCTCATCGAAAGGTACTATACGGTAATGGGTTTCTGAAAACTCCCCGGCTAACCCGAGTAGGCATTCGAAAATCTGTCCCACATTCATTCATGAAGGTACTCCTAAAGGACTTAATATCATGTCGACTGGTGTCCCATCTTGCAAATAAGGCATATCCTTTCTAGGTAATATTTTTGACACAATACCTTTATTTCCATGTCTGCCAGCTATCTTATCACCTACTTGTATCTTACGCCTTTACAATATATAGATATGAATGACTTCTGAATCGTTCGAAGTATCATCTTCGGGATAGACCCACCTGACGTCGGTGACTCGACCTCTTCCACCAATTGGAACTTTCAGACAGCTTTCTCTCGCGTTAACTAATTGTATACCGGAAATGGCTTGTAATAATCTCCCTTCTGGAGCACGTGATGAATCTGCCCCCTCTTGGGGCGTCAGTTTACCCACCGAGACATCCCCAGCCTCTACCCAAGATCCCGATTCGACGAGCCCATTATCGTCTAAGTGTCGAAGTGCATGACTATCCAATTGAGGTATTTGCTTGGTAACCCTTTCAGGACCCTGATTTGTTACGCAGACTTCAACTTCGTGTCTTTCAATGTGAAGAGATGTGGAGATGTCTTCGTATATTGGGCGTTCACTAATCAACACTGCATCTTCGAAGTTGTAGCCTTCCCATGGCATGTAGGCTACTAAGATATTTCTACCTGAAGCTGATTCCCCCCTAGCGGTTGCTGCCCCATCCGCGATGACTTCTCCGCGTTTCGGTAATTCTCCCGCCGAAGCCGTAGACTTCTGGTGTACACAGGTATTGCTATTGGAACGCTCATATATTTTTAATTTATTATTTGTAACACGTAAAACCACATCATTGCCTTGCGCTTCGTCGATTGATAATAGTTCAATTCTATTGCCGCCAATATATTGGATTTATCCTTCTCGTTCAGATACAACTACACTTCCTGAATCTGAAGCTACTTAACTTTCTAACCCAGTCCCTACAAAGCATCTTTCGGGATTAACTAGTGGAACCGCCTGACGTTGCATGGTAGAACCCGTTAAGGCACGGTTCGCATCATTATGCTCAATGAATGGAATAAGAGAAGCCCCGACAGAGAAATAATGTGAGGGATGAATGCTTCGAAAATCAACTTGTTCCCAAAGGACGCTGAGGAATTCTTGCTGATATCGAACCGGTATGAGTTCCTTCTCTCTAGTTCTCCATTGGGATATTAATGAATTTTCAGTTGCTATTCGGCAGTAATCATCTTCAGTGGGAGATGAGTCGATTAATTGCTCCTTTTCCAATGATTCCGAAATTTTGAGGTACGAGCTTTGCAAAGACCCGGAATTACTAACTTCTGCCTGAATAGCTAGTGACGAAATAAGACCAGCATTCATGCCTTCCGATGTTTCGATCGGGCAGATGCGACCATAATGACTAAAATGAATATCTCTAGCTTGAAAACTGGCGGTTCGCCGCGTCAACCCTCCAGGACCTACGGAGCTTAATCTTCGTTTATGAACCATTTCTGATAATGGGTTAATTTGGTCTAGAAATTGTGATAAGGGGTGTGATCCAAAAAACTCTTTGAATGTTGCTATTACCGGTGCAGGCGTCACCAATCCCCGGGGCGTTATCGCGCGTTTTCGCCTAACGGCCCTAGATATATTCTGTCGAATCGAATTCTCCAAGCGGTTTAGGGCTAATTTCAATTGTTCTTGAGGCGAATCCGCTACAGATCGAACACGTCGATTTTTCAGGTGATCTATGTCGTCGAGGTTGCCCATTCCGTAGCTTATTTCTATTGAGTGATCTGCGGCTGCTGGTACGTCTTGTGGTAGCAAAAAATGTTCCGTTTCGGGTACATCAAGAGTTAATTTGATGTTCAGGTTTCGTCGACCAATCCGCCCCAACTCACATCTATGCTGAGAAAACCTCTTCTATAATTCCTTGAATATAGATTCTGAAAACGAGATATCCGCATCTGTGGCAGAGTATAAGTGCTTGTAAAGTTCCGCTGTAGCATCCTCTGACGATTCGACAGTCCCTTCTTGCTTTTCTAACATATTTGAAAAAATCTTGGGGTAACGAACATTTTGTAAGATATCTTTTTTGCCTAACCCCATAGCTACTAATAAGATCAAGATGGATATTTTCTTCTTCTTGCTAATACGAACCCAAATTTTTCCTTTCCTATCCATTTCTAATTTGAATCTGCCTCCCCGATCCGAAATTACAGTGCTAGTATATGTGAAAATTCCTTTTTGATCCGATTCTCGGTTGTAGTAAATACCGGGACTTCTCAAGATTTGATTCACTAAAACTCTGGCAACTCCATTGATAATAAACGTCCCTTTAGAATTCATCCAAGGAATAGATCCGGGCCGCACGTCTTCTTCTTGCACCACTTGATTTTCGCTACGAGTTAATTAAACTGGTACATATGGATCGGATGAGTATGTGACACATTGATACGCGGCATCTCTCTCTTCGACTGAAGGTTGCGTCAATTGGTACTGTCCACTAATAGATCAGAATTCGACTTCCTTATCTGTGTCTTCAATTTTCGGAAAATTTTCAAGTTCTTCAAGCAATCTTTCATGAACAAATCGATTAAACCCTTCGAATTGAATTTGTGCAAGTTCTGGTAGTACGGGCATATTTCCACTTCCTCCCAATAAAATGATAAATTGAGACTCATCCTCAATTAAAAAATATTCATTAAATTTTTGTATCTTCATCTTTCTATGTATAGGGCATCGCAACCCGAGCCTCCAAAAAATTGGCAATCAATTTTTTTTTTATCTTCGCAATCGTTTGGAGATAAATATTCATATGGATAAATATTCACATGCCAACGTGTAGACAAGGAAGGTGTGGAAAAAGTTCTATTTTACTCTTCGCAACTTTTTTCGTACCACAAGTTCAATCATTTTCATGAGCTGTAAATAAGAGACATCTTTCCGATCCAGATTTAATAAACCTAACTAAGCTTTTTTGTCGAAATTGAGGGGAGGAGCCAATAAATACGTAGCAGTGAAGTATTTCTAGTAATTATATCACATCAAGAATTTTGATTACCAGCAAAAGCTTGTAAAAAACAGACAGATGTTATCCCTTCCGTCCATAGCAATTTCAGTATTGCCAACTAATAGTTTGAATCTACAGAAAGGGAGGTAGAAAAAAAAAGATCGCTGACTCGTCGTTGACTCCGAGGCAATTGCTACATAGACTCTAATCGAACTAATTGTTGGGATTGTAGTTCAATCGGTTAGAGCACCGCCCTGTCAAGGCGGAAGTTGCGGGTTCGAGACCCGTCAATCCCGATGAACTCCAACAAAATGTGCTAGTTCAAAGTTAAACCTACAGCCTCGGGCTTGGGTCGAGCTGGATTCGAACCAGCGTAGGCATCGCCAGCGGATTTACAGTCCGTCCCCATTAACCACTCGAGCATCGACCCATAAGTTAAAGATGAATACCCCCAGGGGAATTCGAATCCCCGTCGCCTCCGTGAAAGGGAGGTGTCCTAGGCCTCTAGACGATGGGGGCCGGATTACCTCTTAAGAAGGTAATGGCATTACCTAGAAATTGTCAATCTAGAAAAAGTAACAAGGAAATAACGAAAGAATCAATTGATTGAACAATCTAAATTGGGATTAGACTAATCATTCCATAATTTTTTTTTATACCATTTTTATGGTATAAATTAATCCGAAGCAGAGGCGTCGGGAGTAGGCTGATATTTCGCGAAAGCAAGGAATAGGTATTCTCGAGATTTCATTTCGTGATATACTATGTAATCGATATCGAAGATTCAACTTCGATATTTTTTTTTCCATTTGATTAACCAAGAATAGAGATTCGGTCAACCCGACTAATTAGGAATAGATGGTTCACAACAGAGTCCGAGAGTTTTTTTCAATGAAACTGCTCGAGCTATTTTCCAATTGATGATTTGAACTACCAATACGGAAGTAAATATTCTTGCGTTTGTAGCTACCGCACTTTTTATTCTGATCCCGACAGCTTTTCTACTTATTCTTTACATTCAAACGGCCGCGCAGAATAACTAGTAATGGATAACTAATTTGATTACCAATTTGTTAATAAACTTCGTATGCGGGAACAACTAGGAAGGGGAAACGAAGGGGGCACCGTTTGCTCTTCACTCGTGAAATGGAGCGATATGCAAACAATTACTCCATATTCCGTACAGAAATTTTGTGCCACTCCGGCTGTGGTAGCAACTTACTCCGAACTTAGCGCCCCTTCTTGATTAGTTTTTTTCTGCCAATCGGAATCTATGCGTTTTTATACTGCTTCTTTCTTCCCGGTTACCACGTATTACGCATCATTTCCCAATGGAATTGCCCAAAATTGATAGATCAAAAAAGTGATCTATCAATTTTTATTTCTCATTGAATTACTCTTGCTTCCTACAAAGCTGGTTTCTACCTAATGCCTAATATTGGGCATTTGACTAGAACATTCGGGTAGATTTTTCCGTATACCTCTTCCAAAGGGGTGAATCAACCTAAACAAACCAGGCGAAACGGGGTGGGGTATCTGAACCGTAGGTATAATCTCAGGTGTAGGTCAAGTATATATTCATTCTCTGTCTTTCATTCCGGGCACATTCATAACATCAGATGAAATAATTGAAATTTGAGTTAACAAAGAGGTGAGCTAACAACAACCGAGATAGCTTCTCTTTGGTAGTGACAAAAAAATCAATCTATTAAATTACGCAATTGATCCAATTCGTTATTTCAATTTTTGTTTTGAAATGGCAAATTTTGTTTCGAAATGGCAAATGGAAAAAAGGAATTCGGGTTAATTAGAACTCCCCGAGATATTTGCTTCCTCTTCTATAAAATTCACTTATTTATATTCAGCCTCCCCCTTCTTCGTAAGAAGGTTCTTTAGACGTACCCGTGCGCGTAGTTACTACTCAAAAAGACCGCTTTAACTATATTTGTGTATTTCCGTCCACGCTGTATCCAGCAAATTACAGTATATTAGATGGGAAAGAAGAAACAGGTAGAAACTATCAATTTACTCAAAATATTTGGTTAATTTTCTCCCCGACGCAATGTCACGTCAAGAAATTTCTAAAATTAATGGGTAACAATGATTACACCACGAGCGAGGGCAGAAGAAATAAATCCAATAAGAAACGGCTGCGCCGCACTTTTTTATTCGGAAAAAAAAATTAGGGTGGGGGAGACACAAATTGGTGGCCTCTCCACCGCCACGTGTATTCTTCGAATCAAACTAGTGAAGGCCCGGCTAGACGTTTGTTACAACCCGCTTCTCCCCCGAACTACAAGTGAGAGGGAAGATGTAGAAATCACCGTCAGGGCAGCCCAAGCTATAGTAACTGAATCCGTAGTTGTAATTCCCATCTATTTACTCTCTTGATTTCCACTAATTATTTATTATTTATAAGTCCAAATACGATGTAAAGCTTGAAGAAGCTCGAGGCGTGTTGCTGGCGAGGAGCAGACGCCTGCCTGATAGGATACTCTAATGACGCGAGAGACTGTGTCTTCAAAAATCTATTTTTTTTATCAATGGTACCAGTTAATGTTTTCCCTTTCAAAAATTTCGGTGATTTGGAGTTTCCGACTACCAATTAGTGATATAATCAATTGGGATTGTTTATGCGTGGACGCATCGAGACACATGAAATGTGACAGGCTATAACAGGCTATAGAGCACCTCAACCTGTATCCGATTTGGGCGCAACAAACAATCCCCGGAACTACCTAAATTAAGAAATTCAAGTAAACTAAATAGATCTAGTTCTTCATCTTTCTATACGTAGAGATTTTATTGTTAGGCGACACCCAGATTCGAACTGGGGGATTAAGGATTTGCAGTCCTACGTCTTACCGCTTGACTATATCGCCCTCTGCTGACTATCAGCGAACAACGCCGATCCGGCCACAAATGAAAACACTGATCCGATTCGGATTGTTCGGTAGCAACTGACATATGTGGCAAGTATGTTACCCACGTTTAGCGTTTCTACTAGTAATAAGTATACTATTCATTGAAAAAATTAGCAAGTAGCTGCCCCCCCCCCCCCCTGCATACCAATTATCAATTGTGATACGCATTTGCTGGCGAAAGGGCTATCTCAACAAAACTGTTTCATCTGAAAATTTCATTTCTTTCAAGGAAAGGAAGAAACGAATTTTTGAGAGAGAAAATATTGGATTGGTCTCCCTTTCCAACGGGTTTCTAATATTTCATCCAAAATTTTTTATGCATATTTCTATATAGGACGTGACCCATTTATTTTCTATAGGATAGGCGGATAGCGGGAATCGAACCCGCGTCATCTCCTTGGCAAAGAGATATTTTACCATTCAACTATATCCGCATAATCTACCATCCCATTTTAACGCCGTGATGAGTTCCTATTAATTGAGAAACTCGATTACGTATTTAGTTTATACGTGAGAAATTCAATGAATTGGGGGGGCCTAACTTATTTACTCCCTCATGAAGTTGAAATTAACTTCATCGTTGTAGCCCTTTTCTAAAAATTTAGACGGGTGCTTATTTCTTTCATTTGGCGTCTCCACCCGTAACGGTGAATTACGAGGGGAGGAACCGAAACAATAGTTAGGAGATGAAAGAGTTGGGTATACCTACCGAAAAAACTGATCCGATCCATAATGAAGCCCCTGAAAAGACAATATTTTTATTGTTGGACCAACCGCCGGGGGATGCAAACGCAACGGGCACGCCTACAACTAGTAGGAATGAGATAGCAATTAATCCAAATAAAGCCAATTGGAACGCGATAGTCATAATTCTGATTGTTTCCACATAAGGAATAGGTTGTTCATACCATCCAATCCTCATCCGACGGAACCCTCTCCCCGCCGCGACTTACTTTGTCGACGGGGCGCGAATACCTTCCCTTTTTGCTACTAACTACCTCAAATTTAATAAGGTTATTATTGAGTAATAATTAGTTTGAATTCCGATATTCGGGATGATTATCTGTAACAACTCCACGGTCAGAATTATTTTCATTCTGCATCTTTCGTGGTATAGAAATATTTTGATTAAAAAAAAGGATATCTATCAAAATCTATAGATAGATAGATATTGAACACCTTCTTATCTATTATCAGAAGTGTCTAAAAGGAGTGATTGAATACCTCTGCGGGTGGAAGATAAGCTTAGCTGGGAGAGATGGTCGAGCGGTTTAAGGCTCCAGTCTTGAAAACTGGCATGGCAATGAAATGCTATCGAGGGTTCGAATCCCTCTCTCTCCTACTACTTCTATTACGTCGTAGAAATATTGGACAGAAAGGGCGGCAGTTATTACTAGTCTTACGAACTTACGAATTTTTTTTCTCCTCTTACTCCACTGAAGAGAACTTGGTATTATTTATTACCAGATAAACTCTATCTATCTATTCGAATAGATAGATAGAGTTTATCTGGATGTAATGAATCTGGCACCGACATGAGGACGTGGCGAAAAAAAGGAAGTGAGGATTCCTATTTTTTCATAATCACCTCAACATAAACATATTGTTTTTTTCCAAGTTTTAATTATTTAATTAAGGGGTGTCATGGAAAGAACGGGTTCGGTATCGCGGTCAATTCCTTTTTCAAACCCAGCTGCGGCTGCGCGAGCCCTACCCGCATGCCATAGGTGACCCACGAAAAAGAAGAATCCCAGGACAAAGTGGGAGGTTGCCAACCAACTCCGGGGAGATACATAGTTCACGGCGTTGATCTCGGTTGCTACTCCACCTACGGAGTTTAGAGAACCCAGAGGGGCGTGAGTCATATACTCCGCGGATCGTCGCTCCTGCCACGGCTGTATATCCCTCTTTAACTTACTAAGGTCTAAACCGTTGGGACCCCTTAAGGGCTCTAACCAAGGAGCACGAAGGTCCCAGAAGCGCATAGTTTCGCCTCCGAAAATAATTTCTCCCGTGGGGGAACGCATCAGGTATTTACCCAACCCAGTAGGTCCTTGAGCAGAACCTATGTTGGCCCCGAGGCGTTGGTCCCTGACAAGAAAGGTGAAAGCTTGAGCTTGAGAAGCTTCTGGACCGGTGGGACCATAAAACTCGCTAGGATATGCCGTGTTGTTGAACCATACGAAACAGCAGGCGGTGAAACCGAAAATAGCAAGGGCTCCCAAGCTGTAGGATGAGTAAGCTTCTCCGGACCATACGAGAGCGCGACGAGCCCAGGCAGACGGTTTCGTTAATATGTGCCAAATTCCGCCAAAAAGACAAATGGATCCCAACCATACATGTCCCCCGATGATATCTTCCAGATTATCCACACTAGCAATCCATCCCTCTCCCCCAAAAGGGGATTTCAGTAGATAGCCAAAGATAATATTAGGACTTAGAGTAAGGCTTGTAATCTCTCTTACATCTCCACCCCCGGGTGCCCATGTGTCATACAACCCTCCGAAATAGAGTGCTTTGAAAACTAGGAGAAAAGCTCCAAAACTTAGTAGTATTAAATGAATACCGAGAATTGTGGTCATCTTATTTTTATCTTTCCAAGTATAACCGAAGAAAGGAAAGGATTCCTCCAAAGTTTCGGGTCCGATCAGAGCGTGATATATACCCCCGAATCCCAAAACTGCAGAGGAAATCAAGTGGAGTACTCCGGAAACGAAATAAGGAAAGGTATCGGATACCTCCCCCCCGGGACCCACCCCCCAACCTAGAGTAGCCAGGTGGGGAAGTAGGATTAATCCCTGCTCATACATAGGCTTCTCCGATACGAAGTGAGCCACTTCAAACAAATTCATAGCTCCAGCCCAGAAGACAATCAGGCCGGCATGAGCTACGTGGGCACCAAGCAATTTACCAGACAGGTTAATTAGTCGGGCATTGCCAGCCCACCAAGCAAAACCTGTGGTTTCCTGATCGCGGCCACCCAGCGAGAGGGTTCCATTAAAGAGCGTTTCCACGGGGTAAAACCTCCTCGGGAAATACAAGGTTTTCGTGGGGCTGATCCTGAGCTGCCATCCAGGCACGAATACCTTCGTTTAGTAAGATATTTTTTGTATAAAAAGTCTCAAACTCGGGATCTTCTGCTGCCCGAATCTCTTGAGAGACAAAGTCGTACGCACGTAAATTGAGGGCGAGACCAATTACTCCAATAGCACTCATCCATAAACCCGTCACTGGCACAAATAACATAAAGAAGTGTAACCAACGTTTGTTGGAGAAAGCAACACCGAATATTTGGGACCAGAAACGATTCGCGGTTACCATTGAATAAGTTTCCTCAGACTGAGTCGGATTGAACGCGCGGAATGTGTTTGCTCCGTCACCGTCTTCAAATAGAGTATTTTCAACTGTAGCACCGTGGATGGCGCATAAAAGGGCCGCGCCGAGGACTCCCGCAACCCCCATCATATGAAATGGATTCAGAGTCCAATTATGAAAACCTTGAAAAAATAGAATGAATCGGAAGATGGCGGCTACGCCGAAACTGGGTGCGAAAAACCAACCAGATTGCCCCAAGGGGTAAACCAAAAATACGGAGACAAAAACCGCAATTGGGGCGGAGAAAGCTATTGCGTTGTAGGGGCGTAGTTGTACGGACCTTGCAAGTTCGAATTGGCGTAACATAAAACCTATTAGAGCAAAAGAGCCGTGGAGAGCAACGAAGGTCCATAAACCTCCTAATTGGCACCAACGGGTGAAATCTCCTTGAGCTTCAGGGCCCCACAAGAGGAGCAAGGAGTGGGCCAAACTGTTAGCAGGAGTAGAGACCGCGGCAGTCAGAAAGTTGCATCCCTCCAAGTAAGAACTAGCTAATCCATGGGTGTACCATGAAGTGACAAAGGTTGTACCCGTGAACCAGCCGCCCAAAGCGAAGTAAGCAGTGGGAAACAGTAGTAGACCAGACCAACCCACGAAGACGAAACGATCTCTCCTGAGCCAGTCATCCATACTATCAAATAAATCTTTCGGCTCCTTGGAAGATTTTCCAATGGCAATGGTCATAGTCATTCCCTCACTCAGCTCCTCAAACCATTTCTGGGTTCCCCTATTTTTTTCTTAAGTTGCGACACGGTGTAGGTGTAGTTCCGTACCTTCGCGGTGAGATAAGATTAGGTCGCTACAACATTGGCCCCTCCGAGAATGGGAAGTCATTTATCGAGGCAGCGTACTCCCTACTCCCGGGAGTTACTACAGGAAAATGAGACTGGTAGATTTTTCAACCTCAGTCAGAACTTTGGGATTTTTCGACCCCCTCATCATCTTCTTTGCCTCGCTTCCAGTTTCCCCCTCCCCCTTCTCTCTTTCTCAGTTAATTTCAACTTTCGGACATCTCTTTTTTACCACTTACTTGATCCCGAGCTGATCCCGTTTTTTACGTAGTTTTCCGAGCAGTGGGTGGACCTTTCTTTTCTCCCGAGACTTTGTTAACCATTCAGCCGCATTGGAGGTACCTTGGCTTGGGAATCCGACCTAACAGAAAACGAAGTCGTTTCCCTGAATCTCTGGGGGGAGAGATACTGGAGCGGTGTGAAGAGCTTACCCACATATATCTGTAATATATGTACATATGTATATATGTGTGTGTGGTATCCACCCCCCCCCCCTTTTTTTTTTCAAAAACTATTTTGGTACCTATTTTACCAATCCCCAGTAAAAATTGGAAGCCTTTTTATTCGATCCCAAGTAGCAGTAATGGATAATGGAATGCCGCAGCTTAATCCCGAGCAGGGGATATGCTAGAAAATTCAACATCGAACAAAGTGATTTGCTTCCTGTTTCGAACCCTAACGGCAAAATTGTTTTCATGGATTTACGAGGAGGATATGATAAATAAGAATGCTAGAGACTCAAATAACTTCTGCTAGTTATCGGAAATTATCTGCGGAAGTGGGAAGAAGTTTGCCACGTAATTTTCCTCCTCTTTTATCCAAATTGACATATAACTGTAGATATAGTTATATAGATAGATATATATTGATATTGGGAATTAATATTCAATTCCCAAAGTGAGAGTAACAAAAAAGGTTGCGACATTAAAAATTATATCCATTTGATTTTTACATATTGTAAAAGACGACACATGATTTGAATTTGGATTCGGTGTAACAAAACAATTTAAGTTGGAAATCGGGATAAAAAACGAAACAATTTAACTAAAAAATTGAATTTGGAGTCAATTCATTTGAATTTCGCACCAAGTTACGTTTTCACAAAATTGTAACTTTCTTTTTTTCCTTATTAGAAATAGTGGAAAATACAACTTTTTCTTGCATTGAGATTATGCGGACCCGGTCGTTTCTGTGAAGCTGAGACAGCTCAATCCTTGGATTTCGGACGGCTTCTTGGTTAGCCCCTTGTCGGATTTGAACCGACGGCTTACGCCTTACCATGGCGTCACTCTACCGCTGAGTTAAGGGGGCTTCAGATCATAAATAATTTTGTTTCGAGTTCTATCGGGCACACCGTTAGTTTTTGTACCGCCTCTTTCATCTTTCCCTCGCAATACGCAATATTGGAACTTGATTAACCAGAGAAAACCGATTTTGATCTAAAGGAAGAAATAGCTATTTTCCCGAATTACACACTTATATCTGGATATACACCTACAACTCCATCTATTTATAGATAGATTCATGTCCCACTGAAAAAAGAGGCTCAGAAAATGAAGTGGGAAAAAAAGTAATAATTAGGTAATTTTTATCCTATCGCGTGACGTCAACTAATCCCAATCTAAGAATTGGTAGAAAGACTTGAAGTGTATCGACCTCCGCTCTGAAGAGATAGAAACTTGATCCGTTGGTGAAACATGAAAAATGGTGAAACATGAAAAATCAATTAGTCTGAGCTCGCAGCGAAGACCAGGCACCGTACCACTCTACTAACGTGGGTAAACAGTTGATTGTTTACTTTGCGGGGACAGGATTTGAACCTGTGACCTCAAGGTTATGAGCCTTGCGAGCTACCAAACTGCTCTACCCCGCTTAGATAATGCCTTCAATGTAATTATTATACATCTCTTGAGTAATTACATTGAATATAAGTGGAAAGAACTATCTAATTCATGGGATTATACATCATTTGCAAGATAAATAGAAAAAAAAACTTTTTTTACCAACTTGATTTGGATACTCCGGGCAGCACACAAGTGTGTGCCATTTCGCGAAGTACGTGTCTAGATAAACCGAAGTCTCGATAATTGGATCTGGGTCGTCCGGTTAAGGAACACCGGCTACGGAGACGAACAGGCGCACTATTACGTGGTAGAGATTGCAATCTTTTGGAAATAGTTAGTTTATCCTGAATTGACAAACTAGTTTTAATCTGTCTTTTCAAAGATTGGCGAATGATGTCATATCTTTCCACCAATTTTTTCTTTTTCTTCTCCTTCTCAATGAGACTTTTCTTTGCCATAATTGATGAATCAGTAAGCGGGATTGAGTTATTGCGCTAAAACAAATTGAACTCGCAACCAAAAATTTATTTACCAATAACTAGAAAAGGAAGAATAAAGATCTATTTCTAATTATTGATAAATGAGTAGTCGGTCTCAAAATTAGCTAGAGTGTGGGAGATAATGGGAAGGCAAACTTGACGCGGAAATAGACAATCTGGTAGTCAACAAAAAAAAAATTAGCCAAATTTACCTGATGTAGATGCTATCAGAAAAGCTGCGTAGGTAAATATGTAACCCACGGAGAAGTGGGCTAGTCCTACCAGTCTTGCTTGAACGATAGAGAGGGCAACTGGTTTATCTTTCCAGCGTATCACGTTTGCTAGGGGTGTTCGTTCGTGGGCCCAAGCTAGAGTTTCAATGAGTTCTTGCCAGTAACCGCGCCAAGAAATTGGAAACATAAATCCAGTAGCCCACACGAGATGTCCAAATAAGAACATCCATGCCCATACAGATAAACTGTTCATACCGAAGGGGTTGTAACCATTAATAAGTTGCGAAGAGTTCAGCCATAGGTAATCCCTCAACCACCCCATTAAATATGTAGAAGATTCGTTGAATTGAGCAGCATTCCCTTGCCATAAGGTAATGTGTTTCCAGTGCCAGTAGAAGGTGACCCATCCAATGGTGTTCAGCATCCAGAAAACGGCTAAATAGAAGGCATCCCAAGCTGAGATGTCACAAGTACCGCCTCGGCCGGGACCGTCACAAGGAAAACTGTAACCAAATTCTTTTTTATCTGGCATCAATTTGGAGCCGCGCGCGTCTAATGCGCCTTTCACGAGAATCAGTGTAGTCGTATGTAAGCCCAAAGCGATGGCATGGTGAACCAAGAAATCCCCGGGCCCAATCGTTAGGAATAGCGAATTGCTGCTGTTGTTAATAGCATCCAACCAGCCGGGTAACCACAAGCCCCGACCAGCATTACTTGCCGGACTACCTGCCGAGGATAGAAGCACATCGAAACCATACAAAGTTTTACCATGAGCAGATTGAATCCATTGAGCAAATACAGGTTCAATAAGAATCTGTTTTTCCGGAGTCCCGAAAGCTAGCATCACGTCGTTGTGGACGTAGAGCCCTAGCGTATGGAACCCCAGGAATAAACTAGCCCAACTTAAGTGAGCTATTATTGCTTCTTTGTGTTCTAACATTCTCGCTAAGACGTTATCTTTATTTTGTTCAGGATCATAATCCCTAATGAAGAATATAGCTCCGTGTGCGAAGGCTCCTGCCATGATAAACCCGGCAATGTATTGATGATGGGTGTATAGCGCGGCTTGAGTCGTATAATCTTGCGCTATGAAGGCATAAGCGGGTAGGGAATACATGTGTTGTGCAACCAACGAAGTGACAACCCCCAAAGCAGCTAAAGCGAGTCCCAATTGGAAATGGAGAGAATTATTGACCGCATCGTAAAGTCCTTTGTGTCCACGGCCCAACTTACCTCCTGGAGGGATATGAGCCTCCAGAATCTCTTTCATACTGTGTCCAATACCAGAGTTAGTTCTGTACGTGTGGCCGGCAATTATAAACACAACGGCAATGGCTAAGTGGTGATGAGCAATATCAGTTAGCCACAAACTTTGAGTCTGTGGATGAAATCCGCCCAAAAAGGTTGGGATAGCTGTTCCTGCCCCTTGAGTGCTATCGAATAAATGGCTACTGGAGTCGGGATTTTGCGCATAAACACTCCACTGACCCGAGAAGAACGGTCCCAATCCCTGAGGATGCGGGGTGGCGGTCAATAAATTACCCCATCTGACATGTCCGCCCCTCGCTTCGGGAATAGCTACGTGAACTAAATGTCCCGACCAAGCCAGGGAACTCACTCCGAAGAGTCCCGAAAGGTGGTGATTGAGCCGGGATTCTGCATTTTTGAACCAAGAAATGCTTGGTTTCCATTTAGGTTGCAGATGTAGCCAGCTAGCTAGTAGGAACGAAGCAGAAATAGCTAGTAAGAAGATAGCTCCAGTATAGAGATCTTGGTTATTGCGTAGACCGATAGTGTACCACCACTGATACACGCCGGAGTAGGCAATATTGACTGGACCCGCAGCCCCTCCTCGGGTGTAGGCTTCGACAGCTGGTTGACCGAAATGAGGATCCCAAATGGCATGAGCAATTGGTCTCACATGTAATGGGTCCCGCACCCATGCTTCGAAATTGCCCTGCCAAGCCACGTGGAACAAATTTCCAGAGGTCCATAGAAAGATGATAGCTAATTGACCAGAATGAGATGCAAATATTTTTTGGTAGAGACGTTCCTCGGTAGTGTCGTCATGACTCTCGAAGTCGTGGGCAGTGGCTATACCAAACCAGATACGACGAGTAGTCGGGTCTTGGGATAGACCCCGGCTGAACTGTGGAAATCTTGATGCCGTAATGTTTCTCAAATCCTCCTAGCCATTATCCCACTGCAATGATTCTCGCCAGGAAGAACGCCCACGTCGTGGCGATTCCACCCAGAAGGTAATGAGTTACCCCCACGGCACGTCCCTGTATAATACTTAGGGCCCTGGGTTGGGTGACGGGGGCAACTCTTAATTTGTTATGAGCCCAAACAATGGATTCAATAAGTTCCTGCCAGTATCCGCGACCACTAAATAAAAACATCAGGCTGAAAGCCCAAACAAAGTGAGCCCCCAGGAATAGAAGACCATACGCAGATAACGAAGAACCATATGATTGAATGACTTGGGAAGCCTGTGCCCACAAGAAATCTCGTAACCATCCATTAATCGTTGTTGAACTTTGTGCGAAGTTTCCCCCAGTGATGTGGTTTACCACCCCCTCCTCGCTTACACCGCCCCAAACATCGGATTGCATTTTCCAGCTGAAGTGAAATATAACTACTGAAATCGAGTTGTACATCCAGAATAACCCTAGGAAAACGTGATCCCAAGCAGATACTTGGCAGGTACCTCCTCTGCCGGGACCGTCGCAGGGGAAACGAAAACCAAGATTTGCTTTGTCGGGTATTAATCGGGAGCTACGCGCAAATAAAACACCTTTCAGTAATATTGATACAGTAACATGAATCGTGAATGCATGGATGTGATGCACCAGAAAATCTGCGGTACCTAATGGAATTGGGGCCATGGCAACTTTGCCAGCTACGGCGACTAAGTCGCCGCCACCCCAGGTTAAGCTAGTACTCGACGCCGCGTTAGGCGCGGTTGATCCGGGAGCCAAGGCGTGGGTATTCTGCACCCACTGAGCAAATATCGGTTGTAATTGAATGGCAGTATCCGAAAACATATCTTGGGGACGCCCCAAGGCACTCATGGTATCATTATGGATATACAGACCGAAGCTATGGAAACCCAGGAAAATGCAGACCCAGTTGAGATGTGAAATTATTGCATCGCGGTGCCGAATAACGCGGTCTAGCAGATTGTTGTATTGGGTAGTTGGATCGTAATCTCTTACCATAAAAATAGCCGCATGTGCAGCTGCGCCAACTACTAAAAACCCCCCTATCCACATGTGATGTGTAAACAAGGAAAGTTGTGTGGCATAATCGGTGGCCAAGTAAGGATACGGGGGCATCGCATACATGTGGTGGGATACAATAATTGTTAAAGAACCTAGCATGGCAAGATTGATTGCTAATTGAGCATGCCACGAACTCGTTAGAATCTCGTAGAGACCTTTGTGGCCTTCACCCGTGAAAGGGCCTTTATGAGCTTCCAAAATTTCTTTTGTGCTATGTCCGATACCCCAGTTGGTTCTGTACATGTGACCAGCTACCAAAAAGAGGACGGCAATGGCTAAATGGTGATGTGCGGTATCGGTCAGCCACAAACCCCCCGTTACTGGATTCAACCCCCCTCGAAAAGTCAAAAAATCTGAATATTCTGACCAATTTAGAGTAAAAAATGGGATCAGTCCTTTCGCAAAACTCGGATATGCCTGGGCTATAAGATCGCGATTGAGAATGAATTCGTGAGGAAGGGGTATTTCTTTGGGGTCAATCCCTGCATCTAATAGTTGGTTAATCGGCAGTGAAACATGGATCTGATGTCCCGCCCACCCTAGAGATCCCAACCCCAATAGACCTGCCAAATGGTGATTTAGCATTGATTCAACGTTTTGGAACCAAGCTAGTTTCGGGGCAGCTTTATGGTAGTGAAACCAACCGGCGAAAAACATTAATCCGGCAAAAATTAAAGCACCCACAGCTGTGCAATAGAGCTGCAACTCATTAGTTATTCCCGAAGCTCGCCAAAGTTGAAAAAATCCAGACGTTATCTGTACACCCTGAAACCCTCCACCTACATCTCCATTGAGTATTTCTTGACCCACTATTGGCCAAACAACCTGGGCACTAGGTTTCACATGAGTGGGATCATTCAGCCATGCCTCATAGTTGGAAAAACGGGCCCCGTGGAAGTACATGCCACTCAACCAAATGAAAATAATGGCTAGCTGACCAAAATGGGCACCAAATATTTTACGGGATATATCCTCTAAATCATTGGTATGGCTGTCGAAGTCGTGGGCATCAGCGTGTAGGTTCCAAATCCATGTGGTGGTACTGGGACCCTTAGCCAAATTTCTCGAGAAATGTCCGGGTTGGGCCCATCTCTCGAAAGAGGTTTTTACGGGATCCTTCTCCACCATAATCTTGACTTCTGGTTCTGGCGAACGAATAGTCATCGGGACTCTCCTCTCTTCGGGCAAGGGATAACAACAACCTACCAACGGAAGATACGAAACTTCCAAGAACTAGAGTTTTTACCAGCATGTAGTAATCTACTCCCTTTTCTGTTGAGTCTGAAACTCGAGCAGCTGCTGTAAAGAAGTTATGCAGGGTAGGCATTTGATGGCATTATTACACGATTCCATAGTGCCTAATGGACTTGATAAGATCGATCCTCCGTTCGATGGGGGGGGGGTCGGCAAAAAAAAAGCAAGAATTTTTCTCTATTAACTCTATTTGTTAACCTTTTTGTGTCATGCCGCCCTATCCCCCCCCCCACTAATTAATTAAACGAAGAAGAGCGTCCTGTAATTTTTAACCAATTCTGTGCTTCGGTGTAATTATCGGGGGAAGGTGCTATTGCCTGCTTCCAATACTCAGCAGCTTGGTCAAACCAAGCTTCCGAAATCTCCAAATTTCCTTGGTTAATGGCCTGTTCTCCTCGATCAGAATAGGTAGTTTAGTTATCTCCCAACCCCCTCCTTTAGAACCGAACTTGGGGGTTTCCCACCTCATACGGCTCGGACAACTCCGTTACTGGCTTATTGTTCCCTAATCAAGAAATAGGGATTACTTTTGAACTTTGGAGGAACTAAGAATAGTCAGGTTTCTGATTTCATCCGTCTTGGATAAAATTTTTTCCGTACTCCCAGAAACAGGAGGAAAGGAGTAATAACCTCCTTCGGCACTAACTACCCCATCTCAAACTGGATTTTCTTCCTAATTAAAAAAAATTTCTTTTAGGATTTGATACTACACCGTGGTCCGTTACTTATTCCTTTTTCAATCGTCTCTACTACAAAGACAAACTGTATAACTTATTTAATGGACCAATCTCATTGTATCGACCCAGATTTTCAATGACGAATCTTTGCGATGCTTCATCCTTCGATTCAGTCAGTTATCCATGAGACAGTTAGGCTACCTTCCTCTTTCAAACCCGGATTGCTTTAAAAGAGGCCGAATCCCGCAGCTCGAGGCAGCTCCCGTTCGGAAGTATGCTTGGGGGAAGCCCTTTTGTTGGTTGAGTAATTATGAACCAGAGAATCCTGAAGCGCAGGTAGTCGCACGTGGTGACAGATCACAGCCATGTTATTAAAAGCTTGTGGCGAGGAAGAATTCCGCTCCGGTGCTTGAAAGTAGTATTCCAAAGCTCTTGCATGTTTCCCGTTACTTGTATGAGTGAGGCCTATATTATGAAGTATGTAGCTTCGATCATAAGAGTCAATCTCTAAACGCATGGCTTTGTAGTAACTTCATGAAGCTTCTGCATATTCTCCTTCAGATTGGGCCGACATCCGTTACGGTTGCTTCTACAAATAAGCCCCGCTTCGAAACCGTACGTGAGGTTCTCAACTCATACGGCTCTTCCCGCTCGATTCGCGAGAGAAGAGAGTAGCACTCGAAATTACCTAATTATTTATACTCTCGATTTGAAACTAAGCGGGGGTTAGTGTGTCGCGAAACCGGTATCTAACCATCCTTCTCGCAAAAGATTTATTTGAGGCGGTTGCGTCATTTCCTTACGGTAACAACAAATCCCTTGGCAATTTATTCGTTCCCAACGTTTCATTTCTCGAGGGATTATTCACTTCAGCAATCTCCGATGATTTTAGGGGTATCCGAGCTGCAAACGGGATGGATGTTTGTCGCCCCAATCGCTATTGGTCGTTACCGCGACTTCGAAGTTCTCGAAAATAGGCGATATCTGTCGAAACCAGAAATTGTCGTAGATTTTGTATTGCCGATTCCTCCATGTAGTGCCCGCCCCCTCCTCGTGCTTACCCATGAAATCACCATGTATTACACATCAAATTATGGATTTAACCTCTTGCTTACTTGATATCAAAATCCATGGGAAGTGGCAGCCGTAGCTTCCGAGGCTGCATCAATCGTGGATACGCGACCGAAGGGTTCGTTCGGCAATCGAAACACACCCCTAAAAAATGTGGGCTTGTCGAAGCTGTCATTTTATTTTCAATTTTTATTGAAAATTGCTAAATAGCTTGCCTTATCGAATCGCACCATCCCTATAATATGTAGAAGCTTCCCTTTCTCTCTTAGTAGTAGGTAGGATTTGCGATGAAATATCCGCTAGAATTGTGAAAGTTTTGTCGATAAAATTGTCATTTCTTTGAGATCTAGGCGTAATCAATTTCAACTCCTTGTTTTTTTTTTGCACCGCACTTGTTACTAGTCCATTAATTTATATTGCGAGGAAGAAGAAGTATCTTAGACGATAATATAAGAAAAGAAGGTGGTAAAGTGACAAATTGCGTTGAATATTTATTTCTTGTTTGACTTGTATTTCAGAAAAGGTGTTTCCAACTTTCAACTACTATTAACAAGTCACTTGTCACTTCACTACCTAAATCCCTAAAATATGTCAAATAATTGAATTGATGAACCCCAGGAAGGGTGGCTGAGCGGTTTAAAGCGTAGCACCGGAAATGCTAAGTAGATTTCTAGCTACCGAGGGTTCAAATCCCTCCCTTTCCTTTCTCTATTTTTACCTACTCGAGGTTATTTACCCCTTCCCCATCGGAATCTATCTAAATTGCCGATTTGAAAAAGACGGGCTGGAGTCGGGGTTTCAAATTCAGATACTTCGTGTACTAAATTAATTTGCTCAGAAGTAGAATATTTCTACGAAGTAAATTATTACGACTTAATTTTTGCCCCAAAAAAAGAACAAGCTAGATCAAAAAACTTTTGCCATTTCCTAAGTAATCTGCTTATTGAATTTCATCACATTCAAGTCTTTCGCTTAGGTTTTCATTGCTCCAATTTTTCTGATTAATTTTTTCGATTAAACTATTAATTTAATAAATGATCACTAAGCTTTGCGGGAGTAATACTCAACAACTAACAATTCATTTATATTCAAATTGACGGATTCTCGACTAGCGATACGATTAACCAATCCTGTTGGCCTGTTGCCTTCGGATAGAGAAACAGCCAAGTGATCCGGTGGGTTGTCCCCTCCGGGAAACTTACCCCCCAGTGCATTACAGGAAGTTGGTCGATTTCGAACAGTAATAATATCTCTCGGCTTACGGCGATAACTTGGTATATCTACAATACGATTGTTCACTGAAATATGTCTGTGATTAACTAACTGTCTAGCGGCTGGAATTGTGGAAGCCATACCTAAGTGAAAAATCACATTGTCTAGACGCATCTCGAGTAATTGCAGTGGTACCTGGCCCGTTGAACCCTTAGTTTTTCTAGCGATACGCACGTATTTTAGTAGTTAGCGTTCCGTCAATCCATAATTGAAACGTAATCTTTGTTTGGCCTCCAAACGCACGCAAAATTGAGAAATTTTTTTCGAAGCTGATTGATCGGTAGCAACTCGAAATTCTCCCAAGTTGGGTGTTTCACCCTTACCCGTAAACCCCGGTAAATTCTTTAGACGACGTATCAATTTCAGGCGAGGTCCTCGGTAGCGAGACATGGAAACTCCTTTTCTGTAAACGTTTTCTAGTTAGATAAGAAACTTATGGAATCAGCGCGGGGATACTACCTATTATTGCCGAGTTGGCGAAAAAACTAGAAGTCAGTCAAAATTGATATCTGTGGCAATCATAACATATGAATAGGAACTAACAAATATTCAATTTGTTATCAACAATTGAGGAATGAATCGGAGTGAGGTAGGCAAAGGCTATCGGCGATTCGTAATGCCAGATGAAGACGTTATAGCATATCCATTTACATAAAAATTTTGTCAGAAAAAAAAATCAAACTGATCGACAAACATATTGCCTCAAATAGTGCATTCATATATACTTCTATAATAGAAACTCAGCTTTTAAGAAGCAATTAACTCGCCGTTAACAAGTTCAATTACACATATTTCTCTATTTAAGACATAATAGCAAAAAGAAAAGTTTTTTTTTCTTCCTCGCTAGTTAAAAGCTTACTAGATACGAGAGAAGTGTGTAGACAAAATATCGTCAACCTAGGCTAGGCAGATTAGTAGTTGTAGGCACGCCAAAAGTTTTCACACAGCTACAATTTCGTGGTTATCTATTACAATCTCGTGGTTATCTATTTATTCCTGTCAGTTCGTTGGGGCCTAAAGGGTGGGGATATGGCGGAATGGTAGACGCAGCGGACTCAAGCAGATTGAGCCTGGGTATGGAGACATATCAAGTGGCAGCCCCCAGATTCAGGGAAACCTGGGACCATTTATCGGGCAATCCTGAGCCAAATCTTTGATTAATCAAATGAATTTCGGACGATGAGACGAGATAGGTACAGAGACTCGATGGGGGCCATTCGAACGAGTGATTTGTTAGTTACTAGTTCTCGGAATAACTGAATATAGAACTATTTTGTTTGATTAACTTCATGAGGTAAATTGTATAGGTATAAGACTGAGACTTAGTAAAGAAATAAATTTTTACTTCTTTTGTTTGAACTTGGACGTAAATCCCTCGGTTTGAGGAAGCATTCAGTCACAAAATCGCGATAATTTATTCTTCATTCCTTAGTAATAAAACACTAGTAATAAAACACTAGTAATAAAACACTAGTAATAAAACACTAGTAATAAAACACTAAGGAGACTCTCTTTACTACAAGCTAATCCACATATTTATATCCTATATATTGTAGGATCCCACTTCATTTCGACAAAAACTGTTAAACAAGCGAGCCGGTAACGAGAAACGATACTTTCGTGAATGGAGGTAGAGTCCCATTCTACGCACCTAGTTAGGAATAAGAAGTAGCAGCGCAAGTTGCAGTAGAACGAAAATCCGTTGGTTTTTCAGGACCGTGAGGGTTCGACTCCCTCTATCCCCAACGAGACAATTTAGTTAACCCATTTTCAGGTTGTTTGGATCCACATAATTTGTTCAGAAACAAAATACGGAAACCACTTTAACCTTTTCTGCGTGGTCTTTTGAAAACGATTTGCAAGTGAGCCATTCAGGCTTTTAATATGCATGAATGGCTCAACCTAGCCCTCCCCCCCATAATTTATTGACTACAAGCGATATTGTATTAAACATCTCGATAGAAGCGAGATCAACGATTTGACTAGGTGAAAAACTAGAGTTGAAAAATATACTTAACTGATTTCTATTCTAACTAACTTCTATCCGTAAATGATTTGGCCGAGATAGCCGAGATAGCTCAGTCGGTAGAGCAGAGGACTGAAAATCCTCGTGTCACCAGTTCAAATCTGGTTCTTGGCATATAAATGGTTTAGGGGGTAGGCCAAACCAGATTCTGTATTACACAGAATCAATTCTGAAGAAGCTGTATCTTAGAAACTGGGCGGGTCATTTGCATTTGGGAGCTCTGCTTGGTAGCCGTAGATAGCTTCGATAAAAATTAGACGGTAAGGACGGTTTGGGAGATGAGTTTATACTTCAGGTGAGGCCAGTTTTTTATTTTTACTTCATACGATTTAGTAGGCATCCTGCAACTCATAGAAGTTGGGTACGACGTAATCCTTACGTAGGGGCCACCCTACCCAACTTTCAGGCATCAGTATACGCCTAAGGTGCGGATGACCCTGATGTATTATTCCCAACATATCATAGGATTCGCGTTCTTGGAGATCGGAACTTTTCCAAACCCAGTAAACCGAAGGTATTCTAGGGTTTTCTCTCGGAACAAAGATTTTTATACACACTTCCTCGGGTTGATCCGGCTGATCCCGCATCTGTGTCAGATGATATACACTGACTAGAGATCCTCCTGGCGTCGAGTCGTAGGCACATTGGGAACGCAGGTAGTTGAAACCGTAAGCATATGGAGCGACAGCTACAGACAACCACTCCTCCGACTTGACTTGCAAAGTCTCGACACCCCTATAATCATAACCCAAAGGTCGATGGAAAAACTTATGTCTAGTTGACCAAGCGGATAAGCGACCCCGCGTCTCGATATTGAATTTACCTTCATTGATAGCGTTCATATTGGTTGATACCTATTTCTTCTCCTCACTCATTTATGAAATGAAATCTAGTTATTTATCTACCTTTCATATTTATTTTTCAGATTTATCTTTAAGCTTTTGAAAGTTTTCTGAAAAACTATTTAATAACAAATTCGTATCACAATTAGTTAATTCTTGATTGTATTCACCTATATGGATGCTAGGTACAAAGCGAAATCGATGATTTAGACTGGGGTATTTCGTTCGGGTGGGACAGGAAGCCCGATCTACAGAATTTTCCCTAGCAATTTTCTTACGTAGTTTTGTTACGGCATCAATAATAGCTTCGGGTTTGGGTGGGCAACCCGGCAAATAAATATCGACGGGAATTGATTTGTCTACCCCGCGAACGGTACTGTAGGAATCTGTGCTAAACATGCCCCCCGTAATGGTGCAAGCTCCCATAGCGATTACATACTTCGGATCAGGCATTTGCTCGTAGAGTCTTACTAGGGACGGGGCCATTTTCATGGTTACAGTACCGGCGGTGACAACTAGGTCTGCCTGCCTAGGACTGGATCTGGGTACTAGACCGTACCGGTCAAAATCAAATCGTGAACCAATTAGGGAAGCGAATTCGATGAAGCAGCAGCTGGTGCCATATAGAAGTGGCCACAAACTGGAAAGTCTGGACCAGTTGGAGAAATCACTGATATTAGCTAAAATAATTGAATTTGACACAACCCATTCAGGGAGCGGAGGCTCAACCGAATTGAGGGGGATACCTACACCGCGGGGTTCGACTCCCTCTCTGCCGCCTCCAACCGAATATTTGGAAGTTGACACCATTCCGATGCTCCTTTTCGCCATGCGTGAATCAAACCAATTACTAGTATAAAAATGAAAATGATCACTTCGATGAAAGCAAATAGTCCCAATTCCCTAAAAGATACAGCCCAGGGATAAAGAAATACGGTTTCGACGTCGAAGACCGTGAAAACCAAAGCAAACATATAATAACGTATTTGAAATCGAATCCAAGTATTTCCCTTCGGTTCAATGCCTGATTCGTAACTTGTTAACTTTTCTGGCCCTTCCCGAGTGGGAGCAACTAATCTGGAAATCGAAGAAGCTAAGTAGGGAATAGATATAGATACCAGCAGGAAAATCCAGAAGGACTCATATTGGTGGAGCGAAAACATTTGCATATTTCCTTCGCCTCAATTTCTTTTTTTTTTCTTAATTTAGTTGATAAATTTGGAACTAGATGAAATGGTGTCGAACTGGGGCAGGCCGATTGGCAAGCAATCGTTGTCTCGCCATACCGTAGGAGGTTTAGCACGTAGAACCTCTTCAGGGAAGTTAATTAAACTTTTAGTTTGATTATACTGGCAGTTACCCTATCAATAAGAGAGGGTGAAAAAGAAAAAGCGTTAGTCTTTTATTTTTGAAAATGGAGATGTCGCATCTATAGTAGAAAAATCGAGTGATTTTCAAACTTCAACAATTCTCTTGTGCATTCTACTTCATACTTTTCAGACCCAGTTATTGACTAACTGCGTCAAAGAACTGACGTATCTTTTCTCCTGAAGAGGAGAAAATGAGATTAGTAATTTAGATGTGATAATATAATCATTTAAGTAGACAACTCAGATTGGGTAGGTATATGGTGTGTCAGCAACCTCCTATTCCTTCTCGGTTTCAAGTTAGGACTATACGGATTCGAACCATAGACACTCTCGATCATGCAGATCAGAATATGGAAAAAACTTTCCCGAACTGCTTGGCGAACCCAACATGCCGCTTTTATGGTATAGGGCTCTCTCACCAGCTGCTCCCCAATTTAGTTGGAAAAAACAGACAATTGCTGATGCACCAACCTCGTTTTTAGTCGGAAAAACAGAGGGGGGTTCCATACGCCCAAGCTATTTTTTGCAAAAAGTTTTTTGAGAAACTCCATAAGTTAAAATTAACTGAATCAAACAATTCCGAAGTATCTTGAAAAGCTTACTAACATTGCGTTGACACAGGTTTGATTTTGAGGATACAGGTCCGCCTCGCAATATCAAATATTCCCTGTCGCTTTGAAAAAGTATACGAGACTCTCTACACCTGAAGGTTCGCGAGACGAAGAAGAGATCTGGCCCGGGGTCTTCGCCTCGTCCCCACCAAATTATAGCATTGGATAAACCAATTACTAATCATATCAACTTTTAGGAGTTGACTTCCTTTGGTCAACCTATCTGTCATGCCACCGTACCTTTGTACCCCTCATTGTGAGTTGGACAAAGAATTATCATGCAGAGTTTTGCACGAGTCGTTGATTTTCGACGAACCTTCTCAATAGAAAACATCGGCGCACGTGTAAACGAGGCGCTCCACCGCTGAGCTATAGCCCTTGATACATCCGATCATATATGAAAGAATTTCATCAGTATCAATTAATTTCTGTCAAGTCAACAAATCAATTTGAAAAAAAAAAATATCTCTATCTATACATAGATGGCATCAAATACTTATTAAATGGTGAAACATGCAGTTGCGTATAGCTACTTCTTAGGGTATAGTGAAAATACGGATATATGTGATATGCCAGTCACACACCTGGGTAAGAAGTGGCATAGGATAAACTAAATTAAATTACTGGCGGCCTACTTGACTCAGCGGTTAGAGTATCGCTTTCATACGGCGAGAGTCATTGGTTCGAATCCAATAGTAGGTAAAACCTACTAGATACCACTGATTTAATCATCAGTGGTATCTAATAAGTTTTACTGTATATGAGACACATCAAGGGTTTCTGTGCGTACCGCAAGTACCGCAAATGGGATTATCACCAGACTATTCACTTAGCCCTTTCGGTCGCAGAAGAAGGTGCGTTAAGCAACATTTGAGGCTTCTAGCCTGGCCTTCGCTCTTTTGAAGGCCAAGTTAGCTTCTATTACTCGTTTCTTGCCTCCTGCTTTAGCTGAGTCAGCTTGAGCCGTCTGAAAGGTTCTTCGAGCTTCGTCGGGATCAATTTCGGCAGCTCTCTCCGCTTCGTTTACTAATATTGTCACCTGATTATTATCTATCATGGCAAAGCCGCCCATCGGTGCCATTGCAGACCACTGCCCATCATGACGTATTTTTGAAACTCCCATATCCAAAGCTGTAAGAAGTGGAGCATGGTTGGGTAATATACCAATCTGACCACTACTAGTGGATGGAACAATTTCCCAAACCTCGGAATTCCACACTATTCGATTAGGAGCCATAACGCGGAGATTCAAAGCCATCTCTTTTATTGACCCTCCACTTGTAAAGCCACAGCTTTTGCGGCAGCTTCGTCGATATTGCCAACCAAATAAAAAGCTTGTTCGGGAAGATTATCCAACTCTCCAGAAAGAATCATTTGAAATCCCTTAATGGTTTCCGATAAACTGACGTATTTACCCGGAGATCCGGTAAAAACTTCCGCTACAAAAAAAGGTTGCGACAAGAAACGTTCTATTTTTCTAGCCCTAGCTACCGTCAGGCGATCTTCTTCGGATAACTCGTCTAGTCCAAGAATAGCTATAATATCTTGAAGTTCTTTGTAACGTTGCAAAGTCTGCTTAACTCCCTGTGCTGTGTCGTAGTGCTCCTCACCCACAATCCAAGGCTGCAACATAGTCGAGGTCGAATCCAGCGGATCTACAGCTGGATAAATACCCTTTGCCGCTAATCCCCTTGAAAGCACGGTAGTGGCGTCTAAGTGTGCAGATGTCGTGGCAGGAGCCGGGTCAGTCAAATCATCCGCAGGTACGTAAACAGCTTGAATGGAAGTTATTGATCCCTCCTTAGTGGAAGTAATTCTTTCCTGTAATGATCCCATTTCTGTACCAAGGGTCGGTTGATAACCCACGGCAGAAGGCATCCTACCCAGTAACGCCGAGACCTCCGATCCCGCCTGGACAAAGCGGAAAATATTGTCAATAAATAGGAGTACATCTTGTTTGTTAACGTCTCGGAAGTATTCTGCCATTGTCGGAGCGGTTGAGCCAACTCTCATACGAGCTCCCGGTGGTTCATTCATCTGACCATAAACCAAAGCTACTTTCGATTCCGAAATATTTTGTTCATTAATAACTTTTGATTCTTTCATTTCCATGTAGAGGTCATTACCTTCACGTGTACGTTCTCCTACCCCGCCAGATACGGATACACCTCCATGAGCTTTCGCAATATTATTGATTGATTCCGTAATAAGAACCGTCTTTCCAACTCCAGCCCCACCAAGTAAACCGATTTTTCCGCCTCTCCGGTACGGAGCCAAAAGATCCACAACCTTTATACCCGTTTCAAAAATTGATAATTTGGTATCCAATTGGGTAAATGCTGGGGCGGGCCTGTGAATTGGAAATGTCGCACTACTTCGCACGGGACCCAAATTATCTACGGGTTCACCGAGGACGTTAGATATTCGGCCGAGAGTAGTTTCACCAACGGGAACACTGAGGGGGGCTCCCGTATCGACAGCACCCATACCTCTCGTCAAACCGTCTGTGGCACTCATAGCTACGGCTCTCACCTCATTATTACCTAATAATTGTTGAACCTCGCAAGTAACATTAATCTGCTGACCTGCTGGATTTTGTCCCTTGACTATTAGTGAGTTGTAGATATTGGGCATCTCCCCCGGGGAGAAAGCCACATCCAACACTGGTCCAATGATCTGAGTGATGTAGCCCACATTTTTTTCCACCAATTCAGAAATTTCGAAGGAGAGAGAACTGGTTTTCATAACTATACTACTTCGGTGTATTATCTTTATTTGATTACTGAATCGATAGAAATATTTTGTATTTTATCGTCGAGTGGTCGATAGCGGAGAAGAGGTCATCCGTTCCCTTCCTACCCACTGCCCCTTATTTCAATTTGTTTCGCAAATGTAGCTATAAGTAAATGGATGGGGGGGGGGTAAACCGCACTGCGAATAAAGCAGACTCTTTCTTTTGCTTCGTATACGATCAAGAGACTGCTAAAATTGATCTGTGCTCTATCCATTGAATTTTCATTGTTAGGATGCGCGTTCTATTCTGTTCCAAACAAGATTGACCACCAAAAACGAGGGGTTGGTAATTATTTGGTTCGTATTCTACTGACTAGTCTAACCACGAAGATATTCCCGAGTCAATGTATTGGGATGAGGCAGAATGCTGCTTCCTAAGCAGTTTTTGCAAGAAAACAGATTGATTAGTTGCACCCCGCGCGATACGCGGTATAAAATGATAATGTTCCATGTCTGAGATGGAATTTTGACAGGTATAAGTATAAGTATCGCGCGCGGGTTGAACTATATCTACTTCGCGTTTCATATCGAAATACTCTACCTATGCCGAGCAGATCTCATCTTTGCAAGATTTACTAATTTAGTCATAGGGAGGAACAAACCCATGTCACCACAAACGGAGACTAAAGCAGGTGTTGGATTCAAAGCTGGTGTCAAAGATTATCGATTGACCTATTACACCCCCGAATACAAGACCAAAGATACCGATATCTTAGCAGCCTTCAGAATGACCCCACAACCCGGAGTACCGGCTGAGGAGGCCGGAGCTGCGGTAGCTGCGGAATCCTCAACGGGTACGTGGACCACTGTATGGACAGATGGGTTGACCAGTCTTGACCGTTACAAGGGCCGATGCTACGACATCGAACCCGTCGCCGGGGAAGAAAACCAATATATCGCGTATGTAGCTTATCCTTTGGATCTATTCGAAGAAGGTTCCGTCACTAATTTGTTTACCTCTATCGTAGGTAATGTTTTTGGATTTAAGGCTCTACGCGCTTTACGCCTGGAAGACCTTCGAATTCCTCCTGCTTATTCTAAAACTTTCATTGGACCGCCTCATGGTATTCAGGTCGAAAGGGATAAACTGAACAAATACGGACGTCCTTTATTGGGATGTACAATCAAGCCAAAATTAGGTCTGTCTGCTAAAAATTATGGTAGAGCCGTCTACGAATGCCTTCGCGGTGGACTTGATTTCACAAAAGATGATGAAAATGTGAATTCTCAGCCATTCATGCGTTGGAGAGATCGCTTCCTATTCGTAGCAGAAGCTCTCTTCAAATCCCAGGCTGAAACAGGAGAAATCAAAGGGCATTACTTAAATGCTACTGCAGGTACGTGTGAGGAAATGTTGAAGAGAGCTGTTTTCGCTAGAGAGTTGGGTGCACCAATTGTCATGCATGACTACCTGACCGGAGGGTTTACCGCAAATACCAGCTTAGCTTTTTACTGTAGAGACAATGGGCTGCTTCTTCATATTCACCGTGCGATGCATGCTGTGATTGATAGGCAACGAAATCACGGTATACATTTTCGTGTATTGGCCAAAGCATTACGCATGTCCGGTGGGGATCATATACACGCCGGAACTGTAGTAGGTAAACTAGAGGGCGAGCGAGAAGTAACCCTGGGTTTCGTCGATTTACTTCGCGACGATTACATTGAAAAAGATCGTAGTCGTGGTATCTATTTCACACAAGATTGGGTATCTATGCCGGGTGTACTCCCCGTAGCTTCGGGGGGTATCCACGTCTGGCACATGCCTGCTCTAACCGAAATCTTCGGGGACGACTCTGTATTACAGTTCGGTGGAGGAACCTTGGGACATCCTTGGGGAAACGCACCTGGTGCGGTAGCCAACCGAGTCGCATTAGAAGCTTGCGTACAGGCTCGTAATGAGGGTCGTGACCTCGCTCGTGAAGGTAATGAAATTATTCGCGAAGCTTGTAAGTGGAGTCCAGAATTGGCTGCCGCATGCGAGATATGGAAAGCAATCAAATTTGAATTTGATACAATTGATACGTTGTAAATGGAGTAAATAGATTGGAATTTTGGTAGCTAGTTGCTACTGGCATCCGTTCCAAAACAGTTGCGAGACATACCAGGAGTATCGGGAAGGAAGGAGTTAATCTCCCCCATACTCCTAATATAACTAGCGCGATACCGTAGTAAGGTTGGTTAATTAATGATGGAAACTAGGAAACACATAGTTTCGAAATGTGAATCCGGGGGTTCGAATCCCTACCAACTCGTATTGAGAAATTACGAGATGTGAATGAGTAGTCTGAAGTTAAATCCAATGTTTCATGTTTATTTAAAATATCTTCATCTTGTTTAGTTTTATAGCATATTGTCTCGTTTGTTTCGTTGGATAATAGAAATCGAACACTTACAATACGATTGATTCGATAGATAACTAGTCAATTATTAATTATTTATTGGATCCCCGAGCTTGGATTTGGTCCCAATTTGTCTATACTTAGAGAAAAAAAGTTCGCTATATCATGAGAAATTTATTTGAAATTTATTTCTTCCACGAGCTAAATAGAAACAACAGATGAGGAGATTCTTACGTCTGTAACAAATTGGTTTGAAGATAAGCGCAAATTTGGTGGATTGATTGGAGCTTTTCCCGAAGAAGCTACCAGAGGCTCTATTTCAAATGAAAAAGAAAGAGAGAAGCGGATAAGTGTTAACACGAATAGAGGATTATGGGCTCGACGCGATAACTGCGGAAACATGCTTTATGTAAAATTTTTGAAACAGAATAGAAGTGTTTGTGAAGAACGCGGTTATCATCTTTCAATGAATAGTATGGAAAGGATCGAACTTTTGATTGATCGTAACACATGGATTCCCATGGATGAAGACATGACTACAAAAGATGTTTTAGATTTCTCCGACGAGGATTCTCACCAAAATCGTGTAGCCATTTCTCAAGAAAAAACGGGTTTAACCGACGCTATTCAAACAGGTATGGGATATTTAGATGGAACACTTATTGCACTTGGTGTTATGGACTTCCATCTCATGGGAGGAAGTATGGGATCCGTTGTGGGTGAAAAGATTACTCGTCTAGTTGAATATGCCACGGATAAGTCTTCGCCATTAGTCCTAATTCGTGCTTCTGGGGGAGCGCGTACGCAAGAAGGAACGTTGAGCTTGATGCAAATGGCTAAAATTTCTTCCGTCTCACAAATTCATCAAGTTCGAAAGAAATTACTTTATGTATCGATTCTTACCTATCCAACCACGGGGGGTGTTACCGCCAGTTTTGGCATGTTGGGGGATATAACTATTGCCGAGTCCAAAGCGTATACAGCATTTGCTGGTAAAAGGGTAATTGAATAAACATCGCGTCAAAAGATACCTGAGGGCTTTCAAGCAGCTGAGTCTTTATTTGATAATGGGCTACTTGATTCGATCGTTCCACGTAATCTCTTGAAGGGCGTTTTGGGTGAAATATCTGAACTTCATTCATCAGCTCCTTATAAAAAAAATTGAATTTGTTCCGAATTTTTTTTTTTTACTTCTGAATCGGTCACGTCTTACCCCCCCCCCCTTACCAATAGATAGAGAAACTATCGCCATCTCCGTCTTATTTTTGTACAACAATAAGTTTGTTGGATCTTCTGGTTTCCGCGTACTTGCACCCTCCCTGATAGACCCCCAAAAAGAAAAATCCAAATTATATTACTCTACTGGAAGCCTGGAAACCCCTTTTCTTTATGGAACAAAAGGAATATCATTAGATATTAGAAAGAAGAACGAAACAGAGATATATGATTATATAAATAGATTTCTTTTTTTCTTTATTGTAGTTGAGGTAATTTCATCATGGCAGCATCTTATCTACCCTCTATTTTTGTACCCCTAGTCGGTTTGGTGTTTCCAGCAGTTACAATGGCTATCTCATTTCCATATATCGAGCGGGATGAAATCCTCTAACTTCTGTTTTATTTCCTGCAGATGGAGTAAGCTGCTCGGTGACTTTCTGATATCAACTGAATTTGAAATCTAGTCTGAATGACTACTTAATAGAGATGAATTCCCTTTTTCTTGGCGGCGGTTATCTTATCCCTTTTTAAGTCCCCAATAATCTCAGGAATGTCGACCTAATCAATCTATGTCTCATTATCATTTCATATAAAAATGAGATATAGATTGATTTTTTGTTAACAAATGTGTTACTTGTAGGTAACTACCCTATATAATTGAACTCCATTTTAGTACTTTTAGATAGAGATATATCAAGAATAAGCGGAAGTAATGGACTGTAGAAAAAATAGGGAAAGTGAGTTTGATGATAAAATGACTAATCCATTTATTATGCAATCTGTGAGGAAATAGTAATGAATTGCCGTTCCAAATGGATCCAAGTAGATTTTATAAAAGGTTCCCGTACAATTGCTAATTTATGTTGGGCCTGTATCCTTGTCTGTGGTGCAACGGGTTTTCTACTAGTGGGATTTTCTAGCTGCGTCGGCGAAGATCTGATCCCCGGACTTTCATCCGAACACATCGTTTTTATTCCACAAGGTATTGTAATGTGTTTCTACGGGATTGCAGGCCTCTTTCTCGGGCTGTATTTATGGTGTACTGCGTTTCGGAACGTGGGGGGCGGATACAATTTGTTTGATAAACGAGAAGGATTCCTTTCTCTCTTTCGGTGGGGCTTTCCCGGAACTAATCGCCGCATCTGCATTCGACTCGTACTGAAAGATGTAGAAGCGGTTGGATTGGGAAGTAGGGAAGGCTTTTACCCGCGTCGGATTCTTTACCTGAAAGTGAGGGGTCGTCAAAATATTCCACTAACTAGGATCGGTGAAAGTTTAACCTTAGGAGATATGGAAGAAAAAGCCGCCGAACCTGCTCGTTTCCCGCGTGTATCGATTGAAGGTTTTTAAAATTTACTGAATTTCATAACTAGATGATTTATAAAGGAATGTAAGGCTACTGGAGCGACGAGAAAATAAATTCGAGGGGGAGGGGTTCAAGGAAGAAATAGCCTAGTTACAACAATGTAACCGATTAGTCTAATACTTCGTTTATTCCTCTTTCCTGATTGATAGATAGTTTAATATATGCGATTACATTGCTGGAAACAAAAAATTATTCGATGGTTTCTTAGTACTCCACATCGTTCCTCGGATAGAGCTTATGAGGCTAGTAAGCAACTACAGTCCGACTCCCCACTTTTTGTGCGGGTAGAATTATCCCCTTCGACACCGGGAAATTTGTTGCGGGCCACGGCAGCGCCCACAGATATGGCATCCAGTAAATCTAGATATCTAATATATTGTAGTCTCTTAGAGCACAGATTTAGTATATCTCTTCTGGGAATGCGGAGAGACCTGAGACTTCTCTTTGGGACAAAACTCCTCCGATTGCCTCCGCCTGGGTGTCATCGCGCAAACAATTCTTTGATAAAAAATTGCTTGAATATTTTTTTGCCGAACCTTCCAGATATTCTTATTTTCCGAGATATATCTTCAAACTCTTGCCGAAATTGTTACATGAATGGTGAAACAGTCGATAGACGTAGAAAGTTTGTTGGCCTCGCAGAAGATAAATTGAAAAATGATTTTCCCTCTCGCATCCCTTACAAGTTGAATAATATAGAAGAAATAAATAGGAAATTAGCTTGGATTGAAGCGACTTCAAATGAGTTCGATGCTAGAAGAGCACGTTGTTCCATAACCCCCCCCCCACTTCAAACCACCAAAAAAGTGATTGGAAAATCATTTAATTATGAATCAACAAAATTTCCGTCGGCCTATGAGTCAATTAATTTGGTGCCTCGTTCTGTAACTCGCACCCTATCCAGGTTCGGGGCGGAATTGACAAATCAATCAAGTGTGTTGGTACATAATGATTTTGACTTAACTAGAAACCAAGCATTAGTTTCCCTTAAATATGTTGGGTTTTTTCTGCTTCTCCCTCTCACGATTCCAATCAGTTTAAGAAATTGGTTTTTAGAGTCTTGGATTAGGGGTTGGTGGAACATTACTCAAACTCAAGTATTTATCAACCCCCTTCAGGAGGAGAAGGCTCTGAAGCAGCTTCGGGAAGCAGAAGCATTGCTTTGGTTAAATAATGCGACTGAACATTTGGTAGATACGCAGTTGCAAAATTTCGATGCAAATGCATATGATGAGACTACTCAGTTGGCAACAATGTATAACGAACTCAATATTCAGCTACTGCTGCAACTAGTAACCGATATAATTAGTATCGCCACCCCAACTTTATTGTTTATAACGGGTCGAAAGAGACTTGCAGTTCTAAATTCCCGGATTCAAGAGTCATTTTATAGCTTGAATGACACAATGAAGGCGTTTTCCATTCCTTTACTAACTGATTTATGTGTAGGGTTCCACTCGCCCCATGGTTGGGAAATAGTCATAGGCTCCCTCTTCGAACATTTTGGCTTAATCCCCAATAAATATGTAATTTCTCGCCTCGTCTCAACTTTCCCAGTTATTTTAGATACGGTATCCAAATATTGGATTTTCCGTCACTTGAATCGCACATCTCCCTCAATTGTAGCAACTTATCACACAATGAGTGGGTGATAACTACTTCTTCTCCAAATTTGCATCTAGCAGGCTAGACCAGTTCATTCTTTTGGGTTATTTGCAACCCCCCTCGTTTGTCATCTGCTAATAATGATCGAATATACAAGGAGAAAGAATTAGAACAAGAAGAATTTATTTGCTACCAAGCGGTGTCAACAAGTAACCCGTTTGTACAAAGACTTGATACTAATCATCAATCTATGCAAAGAAGAATTATGAATAACTGGATGAGAAAGTGTTGGATTCCGTCACTTGCACTTGCGGTATCGATCGGTTTCGGCGAATTAAACTGTCCATCTGTATCAAACGCATATCCGATTCTTGCGCAACAGAATTATGAAAATCCTCGAGAAGCTACGGGGCGTATTGTGTGTGCCAATTGCCACCTAGCCAAGAAACCTGTGGATCTTGAGGCCCCGCAATCTGTTCTTCCCGATACTGTATTTGAAGCAGTTGTTAAGATTCCCTATGATACGTAGATAAAATAAGTACTTGCAAACGGCAAAAAGGGGGGATTAAATGTCGGCGCCGTCCTCATTCTACCAGAAGGGTTTGAATTGGCTCCCTCTAATCGCATTCCAGCCGAAATGAAAGAGAAGTTAGGAAAATTGTCATTTCAAAGTTACCGTCCCGGCAAGGAAAATGTAATCGTCGTAGGACCAGTGCCCGGCAAATTATACAATGAAATCACATTTCCAATCCTCTCACCAGACCCTGGTACTAACAGGGAAGCTCATTTTCTGAAATATCCCATTTATGTCGGAGGAAATAGAGGGAGGGGACAAATCTACCCAGATGGAAGCAGAAGCAACAACACGGTCTACACCGCTTCAGTAACGGGAAAAGTAAAGAGGGTCGTTCGTAAAGAGGGAAGGGGTGGATATGAAATCACTATTGAAGAGTCATCTGGGAATCGTGAAGCAACGGATACTGTCCCTCCCGGTCTCGAACTCATTGTTTCAGAAGGTGAGTTCGTTAAGTCCGATCAGCCATTGACTAATAACCCCAATGTTGGGGGATTCGGTCAGGGGGAAGTCGAAATCGTACTCCAGGATCCGCTGCGTATTCGAGGTCTTATAGCTTTTTTTGCATCGGTTGTCTTAGCACAGATTTTTCTCGTGCTTAAGAAAAAACAGTTTGAAAAGGTGCAGTTGGCAGAAATGAATTTCTGATTGCCTACCCCTTCTTCTGGTTATCCCTCTCGTGGCTAGATAATCCCATTGATAGTGGCGTGTGGAAAAAAAACTTCACTTGTCTGTTCTTTTTCCTAGTCAATAGTTTGGTAGCCGCAAAGATAGCGTTGATTGCGTCAACTTGGATAATGTTGGTGGTGTCGACGCCGTTGACACCACCAACATTATCCACATGTCTTCTTCGATGCAATCAGTTTACTTATTTATCGCCCAGTCTCCCGGTTTGACTCCGTCAAGTCTAAACTGGGGCACAGAAGATGCAATGTCGAGTGAGGAAGGGGAAAAAATAGGTGGAGATGGAAGAGAAAACAAATCCACTTTATAGTTTGACAAACTAAAAATTGTACTCGAAAGCTTACTGATTGATCCGATTATGTTCAACTAGTTTTCCCCCCAGGCTGAAACACCTCTTTTTTACATTTAAAATTATATGATTACAAAAGGTGTATAAATAATTGTTCGTTCTAATTATCACAGTCAGTCTCGATCGATTTTTTTCTGTCTAAAGAATCGATCGACCCATCTACCTGAAAAATGCATCGTAGAGCTAGCCTCTAGCTAACTAAATAGAGATATATTGAATTCAACTGCTTTTTTCTCCTCCTTTTTCAAGTAAAAGGAGAAGAAAAAATGGATAATTTGCTTTCGAAATTCGGCAAAATTTTATATATCAATTTTATATATCAATTGGTAGTCATTATCGAGGAGACGACCCCAACCCCGAGTAAGCTCCGTAAGGGAATACGCCTAACGAACCTATCACAAGTGTACCGGCTACAGTACCCACCAACCACAGGGGAATCCTTCCAGTGGTATTTGCCATCCGCGCCACCTCCTTACCCTCTACTTCCTCGGTTTTATCATCTGGTCCCGACTCGAGACATGAACAGTCACAAATAATTAGGATCTCGATCGTTTTCGGACAATTCTTTTTAATTTCTAATTGAAAAAGTAATTAGAAAATGGAACGGCAAGTACGAAAATCAGTAATAATCCCCGGTAAAGGCTTGTACGATTCGATTCTACACTCTGTTTATTTGGATTCGGTTGTGTCGTAGATTCGGAGCTCACTGAAAACTATCTTTGAATGAATTGCATAGCTGATATGGACCCCAAGAAGAAAACTGTCGGTACAGCTAAGCCGTGAACGGCTAACCATCTAACAGTGAAAATTGGATACGTTTTATCTAAAGCCATTGGTATTGGTTTCTCCTAGAAGAATTTGGTGAATGCGTCGACCTGTTCCAGCGAATCGAAACGGCCAGTAACTAAGGGAACTTCCTGTCGGCTCTCTGAGAAATATTCGTTTGGGCGGGGGCTTCCAAAAACATCGTAAGCTAAACCTGTACTGACAGACAGCCAGCCTGCAATAAACGGGGAGGGTATAGTAATGCTGTGGATGACCCAGTATCGAATACTAGTAATGATGTCAGCGAAGGGGCGTTCTCCTGTATTCCCAGACATGTTCAGCTCCGTATCTATATCTATCTTGTAATACTAAAAGGGATTGCTTCCCGAATAAGAAAAGGAGGTAGAAGATGTGAAATTTACCAGTAAACCTTTTCGAACGGGACCTGAACCAAATTAGGATGTCACCTATATACCCAAGGTATATCCGAAATATACTGGTTCAGTATAGCTAGCCCACCTTTGTGGCGGCAAGGTTACTCGTTCCTCACAAGTGAGGTGTTCGATACTTTTGAAATTTCCGGTAGTGGTTACCTATACCTAGATCAAACTGACTAGAAAGTCTTGACCGGCCTCGGCTTCGGAACCATACGATGGTTCGTAGGCGCAGGGGTCTTACCTCTCCCATTGTTCCATTTCCAGCTTGCCTTCGTCTCTCGGCGTGTCCATACAACTAATGACTTCAACTAGGCCTACGCATATTAGCCCTAGGCCGAGGGGATAGCCACTCCAGAGGGATTGGAGGTAGTTACCAAAGACTTAATTTAGCAATTCTTAAGCGATTAATTGACGGTTTAGAGGTACTACGTAGTTGCCTACCTCATAGATTAAATAAATGAGACATAATTGTACCGAATAAACTAAATCAATAAATTTAGATCACCTAATAAAACTTACTAATTAATCCCGACTTAGCAAATTTGAGTAAACAACTTTCATTCCGTAATTTCGGGTGATAAACTACTCGAAGAAATCGTATACTAACCCATCTGCCAGATAATTTGGTATTCAAATTTATGCCCACCCTATTAAGCTACTTCGCCTTCCTAACGTCTGTATTAACTTTGACTTTAGCTTTATTTGTTGGATTGAACAAGATTCAGATTCTGTGATTTAGTATTATCATATGGAACCTAGATGGAGGGGTGAAAATACAGGAAAGGGGGTTCCACCGTCACCTACTAATTCGTCGTACTTACCAAATACTATTCGGTTGATGCATAAATCAACTTTGGTAAGTATTTAAATCAGGTATTTATAAACTAGAATGGTTGAAGCATCACTATCGGGAATTGTGTCGGGTTCGATTCCAATAACCCTAGCTGGATTATTTGTAACTGCATACCCACAATATCGACGCGGCGATCAATTAGATATTCGATAGAATTGAATAATTGTGACATCTTCATCTTAAACAAGATGTTGGTTTAGAAAAAAGATGGAAAATGATTCATCTGAAAATTATTTTTTCTATCTAATTATTTCTAGGATTTGTCTGAAAATATTTATTGATTTATCCAAGAAACAGACGGGGGGGGGGGCTGCTTCTTCGACGACACATTTGTCGTCTCCGGTTTCTAGGTATTTTGTATTTGACACGTATTATTTGTATTAAATAATCCTTGGGTAAACGGTAGTAAGCACGCCCTGTAGGATTCGAACCTACGACATCGGGTTTTGGAGACCCGCGTTCTACCGGACTGAACTAAAGGCGCCTTCTCTTTCGTAGTTATTCCCATATTCAAAAGTATATAAAAATGGGGCAGCTTCCTTCCTCGCGGAGTGAGGAGGAAGCAAAAGTTAGAAATCTTTTGTTATTTCGTAAGAAAAGAAGAAGAGAGACAGAAATCAATTTGTTGAGACGAGAAGTCCTACCCCCGAAGCTTGGCGCGTGGATCAGAAATAGGGATGACGGGATTTGAACCTGCGACATTTTGTACCCAAAACAAACACGCTACCGAGCTGCGTCACATCCCTATTAATATCGATAACTCGTATCATCGATTCAATATTCTATTATTGAATTTATTATAACTGATAGCTATAGATACCGGCTACTGGTAAAGATAAAATTCATTTCTTAATAGATAGCTGTCCCCTGACACGCCGTTCAATTCTTACTCCTTCTCCTTCTTATTTATCATCGATGTCGCGGTTATTAGTACCGCCAATATCGAGTACTCCGGGTTTATCAGTTTTTCCTTTTGAAAAAATTGATTTCTAAGTTGTAAATAATTGTTTTTTTTTTATAAGATAAAAAAAGTGGAGAAGTAATAAAGATTAGGAGATAGAGGAACAAGATCCTGAAACGAAGGAGGACTTTTAATGCAACATGTGAAGATATATCTTTCCACGGCCCCCGTCGTAGCTGCAATATGGTTCGGTTTGTTGGCTGGTTCCTTAATAGAAATTAATCGGTTCTTCCCAGACGCTTTACTACTTCCTTTTTTCTAATTCGAAGAACTAATGGGATCAAATGAGGCAAAAAAGTCGAGTAACTTTACGTATTACGAAAGGGGTAACGCATAACCGAGTTATGGGTGGGGGTAGCTAAAACTTCAACTTTATTATTGCCAAAACTTCGCAAGTAGTCCGTTCAAATATCCAAATACATTTGGACCTACTTGCGACCCTCTCCCTCAAAAAGAAAAACTTATCTTATTACGATATAATTGATTTTATGACAAAAAGTAAAGATGTGAGGGTGACCATTGCTTTAGCATGTACAATCTGTACTAGCAAAGAGGCTGGCGGCAAATCCACGGGTATTTCTCGATACACCACACGTAAGAATCGCCGTAACACACCTACTCGGTTGGAATCGAAGAAATTTCGTGTCTGTTGCCACAAACATACTCACCATAAAGAACTAAAGAAATGAAGTATATTTTTGATTAATTTGTAAGTAATCAATATTAATGTTTATTGGAATGTGTATTGGTAGTCACAAAAAAATATCACGAATAAATTTAAACGATCTCTCCGTAGACGTTCCCCGTCTATCCGTTCTGATGAAACTATTGATTACAAAGATACGAGTTTACTTCGTCGATTCGTTAGTGAGCAGGGAAGAATCCTATCGAGACGGATGAATAGATTAACCTCCAAACAGCAACGTTTGGTAGCTACCTCTATAAAGAGAGCCCGTATTTTGGCTTTGCTACCCTTTTCAAATAACGAAAATTAAAGAATTCTATGAAATTGAATTCTGAGGGATTTTTCAATTTGACAACTAGAAATACCCTGCAAAGAAGAAATGGGATTTAATGTTTTAATATAGTGAAGTTGAATCAAACTGATGTCTATAAGATAATGTGTCCTTCCGTTTATCTTTTCTTCTTTCTCTCTTTCCCGCGATAGATCTGCGAGTTAACTCGTTCTTTATCTTATTTCTAGCCTCTCCGTTTAATCCGGAGAGGCTTACCGCCGCATGTCAATCTCTCTCACCATTAGTTGTTCGTACGAGCCGGGAGGAACAGTAAGCATCTGGAATAGCTACTTGCGCGAGTGTCTTGCGATTCAAAAAAACTTGATTCTCAAACAAATTGTGAATCATCGAACTGTACGTAACTCCGTTTTTCCGCGCTGCTGCATTAATCCGAGCGATCCACAGACGACGGAATTTTCTCTTCCGGTTGCTTCTATCTACATAAGCGCAAGCTAATGCCCTTTTTTCTTGCTGGTTCGCTGCTCTAAATAATCTCGAATGAGCTCCCCGGAACCCAGATGCAAAATCAAGAATGCTTTTGCGATATCTCCGAGCTATGGATCCTCGTTTTACTCTGGTCATTATATGTATATAGCCTCACAGAAAATTATATTTTCGTCTGAGAAATCCATTTATTCCTGGGCTCTGCCATTCCCTCAAATAATTGCGTTTCAATATTTCTTATTTGGAGATGTCAATTTATAAAACTAGATATGCTGTGTCATACCGAAATGTACCCCCCCCCCCCCCCCGAAGAGATGAAGATCTCGAAGATAGATTTATATCTTAATTACACTACGTGCGGTGACATGCCGCGCTTTTCAATTTTTGGAAGGTCGTTAGGTAGCTGCTTCATAATTTTTCATGAAATTTATCGGCTGTGACGAATTTCTGCTTTCCCTATCTGATGTGATAAATAGAGATTCCGGCGGCTTTTGCTACTCCGATTTTCCCTTCCGTAAATACTCCGGTACAGGTTAGATACCTCACCTCCAATTATTTACCTGTCAATAAGCGGCACGTTGTACCGGGGATACCACGGATTCCGATGTTTCCGTGGTCAATTTCTTGTGGCAACCGGGTCCCTCCTATATACCGGAGTTTAGGTTTTTCCGGAGATAAGGAAAAGAAAATTGCTGTCGGCGGGTCGCATGATCCCCAATATTTAACTCAGCCCGTTAAGCTGGGCTTTCTCGCTTCCATTTTTTATTTCTTATTTGTTTTGGAAGAAATCATATGTATAGTAACGGTATTTTAGGCTGGAGATTGGCAGAACAGCTGACCCGTGGTTATTGCCGCCACAATGGGATTGGCAAAATAGATATAGAAGTTTATATCACTCGCTTGACTTCGCTTAATAATTCAATTTTATTATCACCGATTGGTTTTTATCGTCCCAAATCAAAATGATCGGATTTGCACCGATTTTAGCCACGAATTTCTATTTCTCACCGAAACAGATGGATTATGGATTTACCCTCATTTCATTTGAGGGATTATCTCACGATGTCAACCCCCTAATGTATTAGGTTTCCGATCCGAACGGGTCACACATACACCCTAGTACACACTCCTCTCCGTTGGGGGCATCCCCGAAGAGCGGGGGATTTTGTTCCAATCCCCAACCGTTGTCTGGCTTTCCTAATTAGTTGCTGATTTGTTGGCACGTTCAAAGACGCATAAAATTTATTCGGTTCAAAATATTATCAACCATTTAGAGAAACTTGCTACATCTAAATATCTAGCAACCAATTTTTAGAATTTTTTTTTATTTGAAGTGAGAAAATAAAATTTGAATATTTGCTTTTTCGGGTGGGTGGAATAGTAACTGGCTAGACAAATAAACGTGAAATTACGAAAAAAAAAATTGAATCAGAGAAAATTGCCTCTTTCCTGCAAATCTAAGTTACTTCCTACTTACCGAATCTTCAAGCTGACGCATTTTCCAGCGCTACCGGGTCCGCAACGCCATAATCCTGAGCTTCTTCTGCTGACGGAAAAACGTCTCTTTCCATATCTTCGGAAATTATCCATAGGGGTTTACCAGTTCTTTGGGCATAGACTTTAGTTATGCAATCGCGTAGTTTTGATGCTTCTTCTGCTTCCATAACACATTCCCCTGCTTGTCCGTCATAATACGAACTAGCGGGTTGATGAATCATTACCCTAATTAGGTGACTCCTATTAGTATTAGGTTCAACCGTACAAGCAAATTGTCTTGCATACGGCTATACCTCCGGTGAGTCGACAAAGTCTGCTCAAACTAGTAATTAAACCTTAAATTTTTGTCTCAAAAGAAAGTTTTGCTTTGCTGTCAACTCCTTCTTCTTGCAATACTATGAGAAGAGTATTACGAGATCCCACCATCCTTTCTCTCAGACGTATTATGATGGTTCCGTCGCCGTATCGCGTGACGCGACAGCAATCCCAAAGTTTGCTACATATACTCCCGATGGATAACAGAATCGGCATTACTCAACTTTAGAAAAAGTTGAAGTTTAATAAATTATGTAGATTCGATACTTTCTCAAATTTATGACGCTAAGATATATCGATTTTGATCCAGAATGAATTCGCTACAAGTCAAAAAATTTATTTTGAATCAATTTACCTCCTCGGCATTTCACTATTTCGTAGTTGGGTGTGTATAGGGGGAGTCGCCAAGTAAAAGTTGCCATGCTATTGTTACCCCAAACTAGGCGAAGGCAGAGTTCTAATCCGTACAAATCATTGGCGCCAAGCGTGGGGTAGTGCTATACGTCTGGTAATTTCCCCTCCAGCCGAAATGGAGGATCCCATTGAAGCAGCTAGTCCCATGCAAATGGTATGTACATCTGGTACGACAAATTGCATCGCGTCGTAAGCAGATATTCCGGCTAATACTGCCCCACCGGGTGAATTTACATACAAGTACATGTCCTTGGCTTGATCTTCCCCATTTAGATACATCATGATACCGATAAGTTGATTGGCAATTTCGTCATCGACTTGTTGACCTAGAAAAAGAAGTCTCTCTCGATAAAGCCGGTTGATTGGGATAGGTTTTCGCGATTCCCACTCTGTCGCCCCCCCCCTTTAGAACCGTATAGGTGTCGTTAGAGACATACGGCTCTGGTAGCTTTTACGTGAAATGAATATCAGGAAGAATTATTCCTTCTTCTTCTCTATTTTTTTTTTCTTTTAGAAAAATCCTACTCGCATTAGCTTTTTCGGTTCAAGTTTGTCTGGCCCAGCTTTCGCACATTCTGAACCACTTCGTACCTGGCGATCGGTGAATCCATCCCAGTTTGTTAACTTCTCCCTCTTGCACCAGTTCATTTCCGTTCGCGATTGAGTCCTTTTTATGTGAAGAGTCTTTAGGTTCATCTTCTACCCCGGAGGTTGTGGGGTTCCGACCGCTATTTGCACATACGGAACAAATAGTTTCACTTCCCCTGTATTTACTTCCACATTTTTTGGAACATATTCAAGATAAAAATCTATTTAATTTTTTTTTTTTTGCTGTTCTGGTTTCTATTTCGTAGTCATTCCGGCTACGATCAATATCTGGGACTGAGTGACCGGAGCCCAAGCAATCTGTTTATTCTAACTAGCCGTGGATTCTAACGACTACTAAACCTATTGACAGAATTTCCTCACGCATTTGACTACTGATAGATTATTAGTCAATTCCAAGCGAGATAGAGACAAATCAATCGGATAAGAAATGACGGAAACAGGTTCCATCCGGCTCGACGCACCTGACGAGTCGCACTATACGTCAACCCAAGCCGCATCCTCTTCCCCAGGAAGACGAAAAGGCACCTTTGGAACACCAATTGGCATAAAAAAACTACTGGAAGATATCGACCTCCAAATTGGGGACGTAGAAGCCAAACTGAATAGGAGCTTCCATCATATTATAACACGCTTGATCAAGACAACGCGGGTTAAATAAATCATATCTTTTTGCATATATTAACAGACTCTGATGGGACCAATCTCTACATTGTTATATAAAGCACGTAAATGCTAAGATATCTATGCCTTCATCTGTTCTTGAAAGAAAAGTTACTGGCTTACTTCGAATTACCACGTGTAGTGTTTCGTGCAAACCAAACAGATAGGTGAGACAAGGCAGGGAAGAAGGAATGCCTCTAATCTAATAACGAACCAAGATATTGATTTGTATATTTCATACAACAGCTTTTATCTCGTCTCCTTATAACTTATGACGCAAGCCTATATTGCAAGAAAGTTACGTAGTAGTCACTCATCTCCAATATCCAAGAAAGGGGTTTCTCACGGGTTTGCCTTGGTATCGCGTCCATACCGTCGTATTAAACGATCCCGGCCGTCTTATTTCCGTGCATCTGATGCATACTGCTTTGGTCTCTGGCTGGGCGGGTTCAATGGCTTCATATGAACTAGCTGTTTTCGACCCATCGGATCCCGTTCTTGATCCCATGTGGAGGCAGGGTATGTTCGTCATTCCATTTATGACTCGCATTGGAATAACGAAGTCGTGGGGAGGTTGGAGCATCACCGGAGATACCGCAACTGACGCGGGTATCTGGAGTTACGAAGGAGTAGCCGCAGCTCATATCATACTATCTGGTTTGTTGTTTCTAGCCGCTATCTGGCACTGGGTGTACTGGGACCTGGATCTATTTCGCGACGATCGCACGGGAAAACCATCGCTGGATTTACCAAAAATATTTGGAATCCACCTATTTCTTTCGGGAGTACTTTGTTTCGCGTTTGGAGCATTTCACGTAACAGGCTTGTTTGGCCCCGGTATTTGGATATCAGACCCTTACGGGTTAACCGGAAAGGTAGAACCCATAGATCCAGCTTGGGGGGCCGAGGGTTTTGATCCATTTGTGCCAGGCGGAATAGCTTCGCATCACGTAGCAGCAGGAGTTTTAGGTATACCAGCAGGTTTGTTTCACCTAAGTGTTCGCCCCCCCCAACGGTTATACAAAGCTCTACGTATGGGAAATGTCGAAACCGTGTCGTCTAGCAGTATTGCTGCCGTATTTTTTGCCGCTTTTGTCGTTTCCGGAACCATGTGGTATGGCTCTGCTGCTACCCCGATCGAATTGTTTGGCCCCACCCGCTACCAGTGGGATCAGGGGTATTTTCAACAAGAAATAGAGAAACGAATACGATCAGGTGAAGTCGAAAATCTAAGCCTATCCCAAGCTTGGTCGAAGATTCCGGAAAAATTAGCTTTTTATGACTACATCGGTAATAACCCCGCCAAAGGCGGATTGTTTAGAGCAGGTGCAATGGACAACGGCGACGGGATAGCCGTTGGCTGGTTAGGCCATGCCGTTTTCAAAGATAGGGAAGGCCACGAACTCTTTGTACGCCGTATGCCAACTTTTTTCGAAACATTTCCCGTAGTCTTGGTAGATAGCGAGGGTGTCGTGAGAGCTGATGTACCATTTAGACGAGCAGAATCTAAATACAGCGTCGAGCAAGTCGGTGTAACCGTAGAATTCTTCGGTGGTGAACTAGATGGTGCTAGTTTCAGTGATCCCGCCACGGTGAAGAAATACGCCAGGCGCGCCCAATTAGGTGAGATCTTCGAGTTTGATCGCGCCACTTTAAAATCCGATGGTGTTTTTAGAAGTAGCCCACGGGGTTGGTTCACTTTCGGCCACGGCACATTTGCTCTCATTTTCTTCTTCGGTCACATTTGGCACGGTGCAAGAACCTTATTCAGAGACGTTTTTGCTGGTATCGATCCCGACTTGGACGCCCAAGTTGAATTCGGGACATTTCAGAAGTTGGGGGATCCAAGTACCAAAAGACAAGCTGTTCAAAAAGTTTTCTCTTATTTATCCTATTGAATTCCTATCCTTACCAGGTTAGCTACAAAAATTGACTGAATTCTAAAATAATAAATAATTGTTTTGTCAAAGTTTAATAATTTAATAAATTGATTGAATTCAATAGTTTTTAATACTTCGAAGTTAAGCAAAAAAACTTGGAGGAACTAGAAATCTCCCCCACCGCAATTAGTATGAAAGATATTTACGAAATACCACTATTACGGTTGAATCCATGGAAGCACTGGTTTACACATTTTTGTTGGTAGCAACTTTAGGTATAATATTTTTCGCCATCTTCTTCCGGGAGCCCCCAAAAGTACCCAGCAAGGGTAAATAGAGAGCTTTCCCCGATTTCAATTTTACCAGAAAAACAGATTTTGTTATATCAGCGAAATCACAAATATAAGGTAATTTAAGTTGATTAGAGACCTTCCTTTCTAATTTTGCGAAGGAAGGTCTATCAGTCCAACTAATCTTCATGTTCCTCGAAAGGGTCTCTGAGCTCTTTGGCGGGTTGACCGGAAGCGGTATACAAGGCGTAACCGGTGAGGCTAACGAGTGAACGGGATATAGAGATAGTGACCGAGGTTGCGGTTTCCGTTGCCATGTAATCCAAAAAAAATATTAGTGCCTACTTTACTTGCTATAGTAATATACAAAGTCAACAAATTTCAATCAATCGAACAGGTTCTATGGCTACAAAAGTTGTTGGTGACACCCCTAGAGGTAAACCCAGAATAAGCTTATTGGGAATGGTTCTAAAGCCGCTTAACTCGGAGTATGGAAAGGTTGCCCCCGGTTGGGGGACTACCCCCTTGATGGGATTTTTCATGGCTTTATTTGCAGTATTCTTAGTTACTATTTTGGAAATTTATAACTCATCCGTTTTATTGGATGGTATTCCAATTAGTTGGTAGAAAAGTCCTGAACCCCGCTAATGTAACAGCAATAGCTGGGAGTTCAGAAACGGATACCTTATCATAAATCAGAACGGGAGTTAAATCGCGCGAACTTTAAATGTTTTTAGAAGACAATAATATGGGTGTGTGATTCGTCGCAACTAATCTGGTTCAACAAATAAACAGTCTTTTCTTTCAATAGATTTTATTATATTAGATTATTGCTATCTCGCCAGGTAGCGGTCGAGTTATTAGCACCCGAAACGCGAGAATTTCATATTTGGTACAAAGCTCAAACTATGATTAATTTGCATCAATTTACCATTGAAATTTCGTGATTAAGTTGTTATTTGATACTGCCGACTCGGCACTGTATCAAAAAATTACTAACAAAATGTTTTTGAGTTGTGGTTGTTCACCAGAGTATGTAGGTAGATAAAAAAGACCCATGTGAATTTCGATTCGGGGTGATGGAGGAGTTGCCGCCCATCGAGTCTTCCTACCCAGAAAAAAAATTTGAAATATAGTGAAAATCTAAGGTTCTGTAGGTGTCGAAACAAATCAGATCAGAACGAAGTAACCTCTATTCATTTATCTACCCCCCCCCCCCCCCTCCCATCCACCCCTTCTCTCTCTTCTTCATTGAGTTTTTCCTTTATTGGGGATTGGATTTTTCCTTTATTGGGGGAGGGGTACATCGATAAGATTGAAAGATTTCTCAAGACGCTATTGCTAAGGTTTCAATTAAGAAATAGAAGCTAACGTGAGATCGAAGTAAATTATAGTTTCGAGTTTTCCGAGGCCGAGTCGCTTCTTCCCCCATTGATTGGTAAAAAATGTCGGGGGTCTGCCGTCTTTTCCTACCTCTTCACCCGAGTGGCTCAACTACTAATGGAATGGGCGATGCTCAAGCAGCTTTGCTTAAGCTGTATGAGGAAAAAGTCTCATGTACAGTTTATGAAGAGGGAGTTAAAAAAGCTTACCTATCTCACTAAAGTATATGATTGGTTCGAAGAGCGCCTAGAAATTCAGGCAATTGCTGACGATATTACTAGCAAATACGTCCCTCCACATGTGAACATATTTCATTGCTTGGGGGGAATCACGCCGACTCGTTTTTTGGTTCAAGTAGCCACCGGTTTTGCTATGACTTTTTACTATCGCCCGACTGTCACAGAAGCTTTCTCCTCAGTTCAATATATAATGACTGAAGTTAATTTTGGTTGGCTTATTCGGTCTGTTCATCGGTGGTCAGCAAGTATGATGGTATTAATGACGACTTTGCATGTATTTTGTGTTTATCTCACAGGTGGATTCAAAAAACCTCGCGAATTGACTTGGGTTACTGGGGTGATTCTAGCTGTATCAACCGTCTCTTTCGGTGTAACTGGATATTCTTTACCCTGGGATCAGATTGGTTACTGGGCCGTCAAAATTGTAACCGGCGTACCCGAAGCTATTCCCCTAGTAGGATCTTCATTAGTAGAGTCATTACGAGGAAGTGCTAGTGTTGGCCAATCAACGTTAACCCGTTTTTACAGTTTACACACTTTTGTCTTGCCGCTTCTTACTGCTGTTTTTACGCCGATGCATTTCCCAATGATTCGTAAACAAGGCATTCCGGGTCCTTTATAATTTAGTCACAAATGAGAGATGAAAAATCCCTTTCGCTATATTCAGCGGGGGATTTCAATCCACAGTTCCTTGAGAGTTTGTTCCGTTGCTGCCGATACTTATTACTAAGTCAAATGATAAGTAATCTAGCGGATTTAATTATCGTCTCAGACTATTGGGACAAAATAATCGAGGCGTCGAAGGAAAAAATTTGGATTACGGGAGTGTGTGACTTGTCACAAGACGTGTAGGCTACGCAGACGTCTAGTTGGATACTGCCGCAACCACAAGGTGTGTCTCTTTTCCGACCTTTCTTTGGGACTAAGATTCGAAACCTGGATATAAAAACATAATTTTCGAACTGAGACTAAAGTTGTTTGGAGAATTTTTGCCATGATCGACCCAAAAATTTTGAAAGGCCTCGTGAAACCCTATATATTGAATTGGGATTGTGTGAAGCTATTAAACATACGGTTTTTAAGACGATGCATACATTTCTTTTGCATCAAAAGCTAATTGTTTGCAGGAGTAGCCGTTGGGGTAACAAAACGATCTAAAGATATATATAGCCAAAGTTGTAACAAGTTGAGATCCTATACCGTAGCTCGTAAGTATCTGGCCTTGTATAAACTCGCAACGATATGACACGTGTGTATGGGATTACGAGATAATCCGAGAAGCCCTATTTCATTACTGAGCTGATTCGGATAAGAAGCCATGTTGCAAAACAATTTTTTTTTCTCCGCGTCCCCCCTTTCTCCATTTCCTAACCGTTGCGGGATAATATAATTCTGCATCTGCTTGAGCCGTATGAGGAAAAATTCTCATGTTCGATTCTTGTGGGGGAGTGAGGAGTCCACCCCAATAACAAAAAAACCTGACCTGAACGATCCCGTTTTGAGAGCAAAATTAGCTAAAGGTATGGGACATAATTACTACGGGGAACCCGCTTGGCCCAATGATCTTTTATATATATCTCCTGTAGTAATATTAGGAACTATCGCATGTACCGTGGGTTTGGCCGTTTCAGAACCATCAATGATTGGTGAACCAGCAAATCCGTTTGCAACTCCTTTGGAGATATTACCTGAGTGGTATTTTTTTCCCGTATTTCAAATACTTCGGACAGTGCCCAATAAACTATTAGGTGTTCTTTCAATGGCGTCAGTACCCGCAGGTTTGCTAACCGTCCCTTTCCCCGAAAATGTCAATAAATTTCAGAATCCGTTTCGGCGCCCAGTAGCCACAACAGTCCTTGCAATTGGCACCGCGGTCGCTATTTGGTCAGGTATTGGAGCAACTTTACCCATAGACGGATCTTCAACTTCGGGGCTTTTCTAGTATTTTTCTATCTCTTATTAACCTGAAAGATAGTCAGATTTAGTCTAGGGAACAATCGCCAGCCCCCGGGCCGGGACAAGACTTCCCTAGACTTATTTATTTCTTTCATTAAAAATATTGAGTTCGTTGGATAATCGACTTCTACCTATTTACGCAGAAATAATGAGAAATCAATTTTTCATTTTTGAGTTTTGGTTAACTCATATTTCCTTTCCAAAACCTTTCGGAAGAGAAGTGTAATACACGACAAAAGTTTAACATGCAAGAGACAAGATCGTTTGTCTCAAAAATGAGATAATTTGAATTTTGCTGCCTGCCCCTACTAATTGATATACAACTAATTTTTGGGCAATTCCATGGCGAAATGCTCCCACAGAGCTTTTGACACTTGATCTACAGATTTTTGTCCGAAACTTTTTATTTTTGATGAATCTTCTCGGCTATAATTAGGCAAATCAGCAATTGTGTGTATTTCGGCTTTTTTCAGACAATTAAAGGCTCTGGCAGGTAATTCTAGTTGGTCAATAAACATATTTGTGAATAGCTTTTTTGCCAGTTCATTTACGTCATAAACTTGTGACGATGACCCCGCCGAAGCGGAGGAACTTTCACTATCTCCCGAGTAGGAGATGTCTTCGGGTTTCACGTGCAAAAAAGGACTTGATAAGTCTATTAATTTTTTAGAGGCTTGGGTTATTGCCTCGTCTGGGGTCGGACTACCATTAGTCCATATTTCAATGAATGATGTCTCTCGCGTCGCTTTACCACTTCCAAATAAATGTACGCTATAATTTACGTTTCTGACAGGCATAGATACAGCATCAACGGGAAATTCTCCATCTTTACATCCATTTGATTTTCCTATGCGGTATCCACAATCTTTTTCAATTTTTGATTCAATATTTACAGATATTGGTTGGGTGATAGTAACTATATATTGCAAATCGTCAATCGCTTTGATAGAGGGCGGTAACGATGTATCACCCGCGATTACTTCTTTGGGACCAGTTACAGATGAAACTGCTTCTTTAACATCATTGGAGTCGCCCTTAGGTGCAATTTCCTTTAGATTAACTAAAACATCATGTATTGTCTCTTTAATACCCCTCATTGTAGAATACTCGTGCACAACTTCGTGAAACCTTGCACATGTTATGCTCGTCCCCTGAACTTCTTCCAATGAGGCTTTACGCGTGGCAATTCCCACAGTACTAACTTGGCCCCTCTTGAAGGGAGATACGACAAAACGACCATAGTGAAGACGCTTATGTTCTGTCTTAGATTCAACACATTTCCATTGAATTGCCTGGGTAGAGATTGATGTTTCGCACGTAAGCATGAAGGAATCCCCCTTTAGTTTCTGCAGAACTACTAGTTAGACACGTCTTTTTCGGGGGGGTCGACACCCATTATACGGCATGGGGGTCACATCACGTACAAAACTGAGGATTACGCCGCTTCGGCGAATGGCCCGCAAGGCGGTGTCTCTTCCCGGACCGGGTCCACTCATCGTAATTTCTGCCTGCCTCATACCCCGATCCATTGAAGCACGGATAGCCTTTTCCGCCGCTGCTTGGGCAGCAAATGGTGTACCCTTGCGTGTACCCCTGAATCCGCAGGCACCAGCCGAACACCGAGGAGCTACCTATCCCCGAACGTCCGTGACAGTAATAATGGTATTATTGAAACTTGCTTGGATATGAATAACCCCCTTCTGTACTCCGCGCTTTACCTTTCGTGAACGAATTTTTTTCGAATTAGCTGACATAGTTGATTGATTATTCATATTTGAAGACTGTTATTAATTGCTAATTGGTTCTATGTCTAAATATTTTGACTACCCCTGCCTCTGCTTATGCTTCGGATTGCAACAAATTACCATGATTCGTCCACGTCTACGAATCAATCGACACTTTTCACATATTTTACGAATGGAGGCACGAATTTTCGTAGCTACAACCTTAAATTAGTTAGATAAATCTATTAATAGATTTGAGGTGCGTCCTCCCTTTTTATCAAATTGAAACAAAAATTTCAAAAAGTAGATGACCGCACCAACAGCAAAATCTACTGATTGTTATTTGTCTGTTTACTTCGAAGTCGATAAATGGTACACCCTTTGGTAAGATCATAAGGACTCAATTCGGCTCTTACCCTATCTCCTGGTAATATTCTTATATAATTCCGTCAGATCTTTCCCGATATGTGAGTCAAGACTTGGCATCCATTATCCAGACACGCTCAAAACGTGGCATTGGGAAGCGATTCCGTAACTGTACCCTCTATGTCAATAGGATTCTGCTTTTTCATCATTCGAACTAACTCCCCCCCGTAATTCATAGATTTCCTTGAAGAAGTTGCTAACTCAGTTGATATTGCTAGTAGCTTATTTGAAACGTAGTCATTTTGGAAACAACTGATTTTCGGTTGAAGAGAAGTTTCCAAATTACCAAATGTGACGTAAAATTTCCCCCCCGATTTTTCTGTGTCGAGCCTCTCGATCTGTAACAAGTCCATGAGATGTCGATGAAGTTGCAATTCCCATACCGCCCAATATTTTAGGAATTTGCCGACGATCGGAATAAACTCTCAATCCAGGCTTGCTAATCCGTTTGATAACTGCAATGTAGGGGTCTTTCTTCTTACCAAGATATCTCAGGCTCACATCCGGAAACTCTTTCCCATTATCCTTGCGCTTTACAGCATCTTTTATGAAACCTTCTTCTGCCAAAATTTGTACGATGCGTCCAATCACTTTAGTGGCAGGTATCCTGATCGTAGCTCTTCTTCTTGTGTTTCCATTTCTTATTGCAGTAAGTGCGGCGGAGATGGCGTCGTTATTCATGAAATATCAATCAGTAGTTTTTGTAGTTATCAATACCAGAATGATTCCTAACCTCTTCTTTCTTCTTCTGTCTACTCTAATTTAATTTCGTGTATTTGGGATATCTAGTTTAGATACATTTGACAAATTTTGAACCAAGTTTTTTCCATAGAAAATTTTGGTTCGAAAATTTGTCAAACTGATTATCCTAAATTATTGTAATCATTTATTTTTACAACACCTCGGGGGCTAAAGAGACTACTCTGGTAAAATTGTAATCTCTCAATTCCTTAGCTACTGGACCAAAGATTCTAGTCCCCCTGGGATTTCCTTCCTGGTTGACAACAATGGCCGCGTTGTCGTCGAATTCAACAATCATTCCGTTACACCGTTTTATCCCTTTACGAGTACATGCTGCCACCGCCCTAACCACTTCCGATCTTTTTAGAGACATATTAGGTACTGCTTCTTTGACTACAGCTGTCGCGACGTCACCCGTACCTGCATATCTGCGGTTGCCAGTTCCTAATACTCGAATACACATTGATTTGCGGGCTCCGCTGTTGTCTGCTACATCTGAATAACTTTGAGTTTGAATCGTTTGATAATCGAGAGAAGTAATAGGTTTATTTGTAGTATATCCGAGTGAAAAGAGATATATTCAGCCAAAGAAATTTTGGGAATAACTTATTTAAAGTTATCGCAATTAATCTATCCCAACGGGTGAAGTGTATTTGCTTTGGCAACAATCGGGGTGACGCTTCAGACGTGACATTGCCGCCGCTGTGATCACCATTATTTTTTTTTTTAGACCATTCGCTTTTTTTTTCAATTTATCCGTTTCTAGCAAGTATCACGACTCCGTAGTAGCTACCACCCGAGTATGCACGGGCATCTTGTGGGCAGCCATCGCCATAGCTTTCTTGGCTACATCTTCCGATACCCCACTCAATTCATAAATTATTCGGCCTGGTTTAATTGCGGATACCCAGTATTCCGGAGATCCTTTGCCCGACCCCATACGCGTCTCTGCGGGTCTCACGGTGACGGGTTTGTCGGGAAAAATACGTATCCATAGCTTCCCGCCTCGACGGGCATAGCGCGTTATTGCCCTCCTTCCCGCCTCTATTTGTCTAGCTGTAATCCAAGCAGGTTCGAGGGCCTGGAGAGCAAATTTTCCGAAGGAGATGGTGTTGCCACGACTAGATATTCCCTTCAATCTTCCTCTATGTTGCTTACGATATTTAGTTCGTCTGGGGTTACAGTCGATGTCGACAGAATTTATCAATCTCTGATGCAGAACTGGACGTGGAAGTCTCCTCTCAGCCAGCTCCTCATAAATTTGCTACCAATTTGTATATTTCGCGAATTTACTAACTACGTTATTTTATCCCCCCCCCCCCCCCCCGATTTTCATTCCATTTATAAGTAGCAATTCAAATATTACTTGGTACTAAATCCACGGGCGAAAATAAGCTCGATCTTATAATTTATATAATTTATTTTCTGCTTCTGAAGCATGGGCTTCTTTCGCCATCCCATCTACCAAATCTCGATATTAATTAACTGAATGAATGAGATTCAGAAGTCTCCTCGTTGTTCCAGTCTCTTACAACAAACGTTTTGGTTCCCCCCCCGGCGACGGAGCTTCCCATTCCACCTCAATTTCGTCGAGTCAACTTTCCTAGCACTAATTGACTCAAAGCTCTACTTCAGATATTGACAATTATTGTCAATTTGGAGATTGTGCTACGTGACGAAGCTTTTCGGGAGTTGAGTGGTTAACCATACGATTTTGACAAATAGAAATAAATAAAAATAATTAAATTTATTTATTTCTATTTCTCGAAATAATCATAAATTGGTATTGGTTCCAGCTTCCCCGTAAAAAAATTTTTCATGGATAGAAATTTCATTTGCGATGAGATAACCCCACCTTATCTTCGGCATTCACTTGTTAAGTACTCGTTAAGTACCCGAAAATAGGCGGTCAATTACCCTATCAATTAGTTTTTCTTTATGGATAAAGAGATGTTGCTTGAACGAGTCACACACTAAGCGTAGCAAAGATCTTTTGGAGTTTGAAACGAAAAGAGGAAATTGAAACTAGAGTGGGATAAAGCTAAACCAGGTTGTGTCAAAATTCATTCAATAGTTTTTCTCCCCTTCTCTTATTGGGTGGGAATCACCCAGTACCTCGAAATGTCCAGGTCTTTATGCCTAAAACCCCATAAATCGTCTGAGCCGGGTGGTAAGAATAACCTACATGAGCTTTAATAGTTTGGAGGGGGACTCTACCTTCCCTAGCCCACTCAACCCGAGCCATCTCACTACCGTTGAGTCGTCCGGCTATTTGTATCTTAATACCCCTGTCGCTAGTTTTTCCAACCAGTTCGATAGCTTTTTTCATAGTTCGTCGAAAAGGAACTCTATTTCTTAATTGTGAGGCAACATGCTCCGCCAATATTTTTGGTTCCCCATAGGGTTGGGTGACACTACTTAGTATTACTCGGAGCTTCCGACTTTCGATCCCTAAAATGTTTTCGATATCGCTCTTCATTTGACTAATCCCCAAACTTTGTTCCTCAATAAGTAAATCAGGAAATCCCGTATGTATATCAACCCGAATGAGATCTGTTTTCCGTTGGATTTCAATATGTCCAACTCCGCCATAGTTTGTAGTGTCCTTCACATGTTTCGCAATATACTTCTCGACAGAGGTACGTATTTGTCTATCCCCTTCAAGAAACTTTGGATAATCTTTTGTCTGTGCGAACCAGTGGGAGTAATGCTTCTAATTTACGCCGAGTCGAAAACCGAGTGGATGAATCTTTCGCCCCGTATCTATTTCTCCTCAACTCAATATTAAATTAATTCCTACTTAGGAATTTTTTCCGTAGTTTTACCTAACTTCACGAATCGACACGTCCCTATTGGTAAGCATCTTATATGGAGTCATCGTTCTACCTCTCCAACAAAATTGGAGTTTGACTTAATGATTACTTTACAAATGGGTTTTTTTATCGGGTAACCCCGGCCTTGGGCTCGGGGGCGGAACCTTTTCAAATATGTGGAATTCTCGACTCAGGCCTCACTAATGAACAAATCGGATTTATTCAGTCCGAAATTGATATTGGCATTTGCTGCTGCAGAAAGAATCAGTTGCGATATTAGGTAACACGTTTTATAAGGCATAAATTCGGGTAATACAAGTGCTTTTCCGTACGGACAACCCCGGATCTGATCAATAATCCGTCGTATTTTGATATCTGACACGCGGATATTTTTTCCCAGAGCTCGCGCCCCAATTTCTGATTTCCTCTTGTTTTTCATGAAGTATGATTTCCTAATCATCGACGAGATCCTTTATCATTTTTTGCATGTCCCCTAAAATTTCGAGTGGGTGCAAATTCTCCCAATTTGTGACCCACCATGCGATCGGTTACATAAATAGGTAGGTGTTCCCGTCCATTATGAACGGCAATGGTGTGACCGATCGTGATGGGTACGACTGCAGAAGCGCGAGACCAAGTTAGAACCAATTTTCTTTCCCTTCTGATATTAAGATTTTCAATTTCTCGTATTAAATGATTAGCTACAAAAGGACCTTTTTTTGATGAACGTGCCATAGCCGATTAACCCCCTGCTTAATATTTCCATTTATCAAAAACCTTTACGTCGACGAAGTATGAGGGGGTTGCTGTATTTTCCACCTCTCCGACTTCTTCTTCCAAGCGCGACATGCCCCCAAGGGGTTGATGGCTTCTTCCTACCGATCGACGTCCTGCCCTCCCCCCCCCCGTGTGGGTGATCTACAGGATTCGTAGCTGACCCTCTCACTTTAGGTCGTCTCCCCAACCAGCGCTTGGATCCAGCTTTCCCCAAGCCTTCATTGTTGATATCGATGTTCCCGACCCGTCCTATACTTGCTAAGCAACTTTGATATATTAAACGAATTTCATTGGAAGGTAGTCTCAGCGTAGCGAGTTGACCTTCTTTTGCAACTACTTTTGCTGCTGCGCCAGCAGCTCTAACCAATTACCCGCCTTTCCCAGACTTCAATTCTATATTATGTATAATGGTACCTAAAGGTATTCTGGTCGAGGTAGACCCCCCCCTCCTCCCATTCCCCTTCAAGGGAAAAAAGCGACTGGGGAAGACCCCTTCCCAAACTGTACAAGCCTCTTTCGAAGCATACAGCTTTCTGGATATGAGAGGCACCGCTGCTGGGTTTCGGTAGTACCAATAAAATTGATGCCTACCAAAAAACGAGTAATTCTCGGGCCATCTATATTGTATCCTTGGCATTTCTGCCCGCATCTGGCTTTCCCTTAAAAATTTAATATCTTTTGGGAATTTAGCAGCAGAGTTGGTGACTTCGATGATTCGCGTTAGCATTAGTCAATGTCCGGGATAACTTAGGAAACCTCTTTCTTCTCCTTGGTACTGACGTAATTTCAGTTTTACGCATCTCTTCCCTGTGTCATTCTGTAGCTTCGATTTTGCCTCCGACTGCCAAATCGAATGAATGTCTTGAATTCGTACTTTCCGCGCCTCCGCCACACGCATAAGACGCCCTTGATTTGTCGCTACAACTTTGAGATTGTTTATTTGTTTTCCATATTATCTTACCTTTGCAAATTGATGTATATTTAGTTGCTTCATACTTTGGTTTAGCACGCGCTGTTGTCCCTATTTCGGTTACCCCAATCAGGTTTACTCCATATTATTTGAAATAAGTTCGAAGTAGTGCCAGGTTTATGGGCCCAGCTTACAACCCGATCGATTAATTCCGGAATACGCGAATCAAGTATTCAACCCGCACTCAGAGGTAGGGCATTTCCGACTGAAACGGATGCGTCGGGACTAGATGTTATGATATCCCCAACCCCTATTCCCCGTGGATGCAATATGTATCTTTTATCACCATCTGTATAGTTGATCAAGCAAATGAAAGCATTGCGATTGGGGTCGTATTCGATACTGGCTACTCTTCCAGGAACATTCAACTTTTCTCGCCGAAAATCAATTTTACGATATAAACGCTTGTGTCCGCCCCCCCTATGTCTACTGGTGATGATTCCAGTATTGTTGCGACCATTTCTAGATACTCTACGGTAAGTCAACTGCTTGTGGGGCTTGGATTCCGTCGTTTCCCCGAATTGCAGAATGGCCCGGTTCCGGGTGCCTGGAGTATATGCCTCATACAGTCATATAGCCATACTTATTCTTCCTTTCTATGTTTATGCATAATATTTCAATTGATGGGGAAACAAATTTCTCTCAAGTATTAGTTTAGAAAAAATGGGATGAGATAATTAGCTCGAAGTCTAGCAATCATTTTTTTTTTACTTGTAGAACTTGTAGAATTCGATTTCTTTCTTTTCTTACTTCTTACTCGACTACTATTGATACCCTCCACTTTAACATTAAAAAATTGCTCAATCCAATTTTTCATTTCGGTTTTAGTTAACTTCGAGTCTACATGAAAAGTATATTGGTTTTGTTGCAACAAACGAATAGACTTTTCGGTAATTAATTGGTTTTTCAACCTCTCCATAATATCCTCCTCGCTTCGTCCATTTTACTACAACTACCTCTCCTTCCTCCCCCTGTAACTCCTGTATAGTCTATTAGTTTGACTTTACCCGCCGCTAGCTCTAGATCCACTTGTTTTGCAAATAGACTTTCAAGTTATCTTTCTTTCCCATTATCCCCCCCCCCTTTAGTTGCATCCAACAGGAGTTGAACCCGTGAATTCGCCAATTATGAGTTGGGTGCTTTAACCGCTCAGCCATGGATGCCAACCAGAATTAGTATAATACAGTCGACGAAGCAATGTCAAGGAACGAAAAAAGTTGCAATTTGCCTCTCCCGCCCAGCGTGTGTGCCTACCAACTCAACAAGTAGTTTGAGTTGTTGAAAGGATTCCGTTGAGAAATGAAGAAGGACAAACAAGCGAGAAAGAATTCGAGACGAAACTGCTGGTGGGTAATCTAACCAAATGATGAGGGATTCCTCGAGAAGTTAACAATTAGTCCTCATATTGAATGATTATGAATTATTCAAGGAAGAATGGATTTGAGACATACACGAGGAAGGTTCCGGGAGCAATATCAGTTGTGAATCTCTTATGAACCAAGAGCCGTGTGAAGTAAGAATTTCATGCACGGTTCTGAATGAGCGGAAAGATCGGAAATCTTCTTTTCGACTCTGACTCTCCTATACCAGTCGTTGCTTTTCTCTCTGTTACCTCTAAAGTAGCAGCTCCGGCTTTATTTACGCGACTCTTCGGTCTAATTTTTCCACATTTCCCTAATGAGTGGCATATGGTGGTAGGATTATTAGCTGCCTCTAGCATGATATTAGGAAATCTAATTGCCGTTACTCAAATAAGCATGAAACGTATGCTAGCTTATCCCTCTATAAGCCAAATTGGATATATTATGATTGGGGTACTTGCTGCAGACCCGGAGAACGGTTACGCAAGTATGATAACTTATACGTTTATTTATATACTCATGAATCTGGGAACTTTTGCTCGTATCACCTCATTCGGTTTACGAACCGGAACTGATAATATTAGGGATTACGCGGGATTATACATGAAGGATCCTGTTCTAACATTCTCTCCGGTTTTACGTTCACCATCCCTAGGGGGTATCCCTCCACCATCCGGTTTTTTTGGTAAACTCTATCTCTTTTGGCATGGATGGAAAGCTGGTTCGTACCCATCAGTTCTGGTAGCGCTCGTCACAAGTGTCATTTCTATCTACTATTATCTCAAAATAATTAAATTAATGTTCACTGGGAAGAATGGGAGGAGCGATGTATCCACAACTTATATACGAAATTCATTAGTTTCTCCATCAATTTCAAAAAGTTCTATTGAAATAGCTATGATCATTCGTGCACTAGCATCAATCCTATCGGGTATATTAATAGATCCCATTATCGGGATCACACGGAATACTTTATTCCAGACCCACTTCTTGTGACGCGAACTCTTTTTTTTTTCGAATGATTTTTATTAGAAGCCGGTTCTGCTGTCCCAACTAGTCTGTCTCTGCAACTTACGAAATAGTTATATCTTCTTCGGTAATTGATCCTGACATTCTCCTATCTAGCTTGTATTTGTCCTTTCGCACCCGGAATGACTTGCTAGGAAAATGATCACCCGTCTACTCCGGAGGAGATATAAGTATTTTCGCGCGATGCACAGCTGGGGTTGGGCAGTGACGACCCATGCTGCTACATCCAAGTGTTTAGGCGGAAGGAGAATGCCTATCTTTTCTGCATCTTCATATGTTATTATTTTATTGATACTGAAAAAAAGATTTGCTTACGAGGCAGGCGTGGGCTTGTCAGGTCGTGAGAAAAGAAACTTTCTGTAGGAAGAGGGAATCAACCACCCCTTTAGGGATGATTGATTGCGGGCGGGAATAGATTTGAACCCTCCTCGGCCGTCGTCAGTATGAAGTGGAACCTTACCACTCCATGAAAAAGCAATGAGTAATGAAAAAGGTCCAGGTACCTCGTCTAAACCTGACCCGAGTGGAGTCTCCCAGTAAGTAAATTTGGTAAAAGAGAGATGAAAATTCGGTTCAGCAGTTGACAGGTATATAGATATACTCGTATAATAGGATTGGTGAGCGTAACTCCACTGCGTTTCCCTGCTTCGAAAGAAGGGTAGGCATACTAGACTCAAAATGTAGTACCGCATAGTACGGAGGTTCGAATCCTACGCGAGGCGTCCAGAGTTCTCGCATTTCTGGAAGAAGTCCCTCGACTTCTCGCTTCTCACCAATGGAACCCAAAATTTTTACTTGGTCGACTTCCATGCCTGTCTCCTCGAGTGAAGCAGCACCGGAAATGCCTCTTCGACTCGAGAGACGAGTGGGTCCTATTGCAAAGATATGTTAGGTAGTAAGTCCCACCTTTTTTTGTCTTTCCGAACCAAGACTGGGACGGCAAATCCTAACATCCGAAAGTGTTGGAGCGAGACCCGAAACTCAAGGGATAGTCTTACAGATATAGGAGATAGAAAAAAAAGAGAGAGAAAGAAGAAACAGAAAAGGACGACTGAGATATGGACGTGATTCCTCTAAAAAATTCGAATGTCAAAAAATTTGAATGTAAATGAGATGAACCCAAAATCTTAGTAGTTGGTTGCTTGGTGTCTCATCAAACACACGGGGGGGGGGGGTGGGACTCAAAATTCCACCATCCCTTCCTTGTTTCCAAAGGACTCCAAATCCTTCGAATGGGACTCAAAATCCCATCCATAAGCCAAGTATCTGGTTAGATACCCC